TTAGCCAAACTTACCTGATGTTGAAGCAATTAAGAAGGCCGCATAAGTGAAAATATAACCCACGGAAAAGTGAACTAATCCAACTAATCGTGCTTGGACAATAGAAAGAGCTACAGGTTTGTCTTTCCACCGGACTAAATTAGCCAAAGGTGTTCGTTCGTGAGCCCATACAAGAGTTTCAATAAGCTCCTGCCAATATCCGCGCCAAGAGATAAGAAACATAAATCCAGTGGCCCAAACAAGATGTCCAAATAAAAACATCCAGGCCCAGACGGATAAAGTATTCATACCAAAAGGGTTGTACCCGTTAATAAGTTGGGAAGAATTTAACCAGAGATAATCTCGTAACCAACCCATTAAATATGTGGAAGATTCATTAAATTGTGCTGCATTACCCTGCCATAAAGTAATATGTTTCCAATGCCAATAGAAAGTAACCCACCCAACTGTATTCAACATCCAAAAAACAGCTAAATAAAAGGCATCCCAAGCCGAAATATCACAAGTACCGCCTCGACCAGGGCCATCACAAGGAAAACTATAACCAAAATCTTTTTTATCGGGCATTAGTTTAGAACCACGCGCGTCTAAAGCACCTTTGACTAAAATCAATGTAGTCGTATGCAAACCTAAAGCAATAGCATGATGAACCAAAAAATCTCCAGGACCAATCGTCAAGAATAGTGAATTCTTATTATCATTAACAGCTTTCAACCAACCCGGTAGCCATAAGCTTTTGCCCGCAACAAAAGCTGGATCTTTTGTTGAAGCTAAGAGTACATCAAATCCATAGAAAGATTTTCCGTGAGCAGATTGTATCCACTGAGCAAATATGGGTTCGATTAATATTTGTTTTTCCGGAGTACCAAAAGCTAACATAACGTCGTTATGAACATAGAGTCCTAAAGTATGGAAACCGAGAAATAAACTAGCCCAACTTAGATGAGATATTATAGCTTCCTTGTGCTCTAACATCCTCGCTAAAACGTTATCCTTATTTTGCTCCGGATTATAGTCCCTAATAAAAAAAATGGCTCCATGAGCAAATGCCCCTGTCATTATAAACCCGGCAATGTATTGATGATGAGTATATAATGCAGCTTGGGTAGTGAAGTCTTGTGCTATGAATGCGTAGGCAGGTAAAGAATACATGTGTTGAGCTACCAAAGAAGTAACCACCCCTAAAGAAGCTAAAGCAAGACCTAATTGAAAGTGAAGAGAATTATTTATTGTGTTATAAAGACTCTTATGTCCGCGGCCCAAAAAGCCTCCCGGAGGAGTATGGGCCTCTAAAATATCTTTTATACTATGTCCGATCCCAAAATTAGTTCTATACATATGACCGGCAATCAAAAAGACCAATGCGATAGCTAAATGATGATGAGCTATATCAGTCAGCCATAAGCTTTGAGTTTGTGGATGAAATCCCCCAAGAAGAGTTAGGATGGCAGTTCCAGCTCCCTCAGAAGTCCCAAATAAATGACTACTAGAGTCAGGATTTTGAGAATACAAAATCCACTGACCTCCGAAAAGGGGTCCTAAACCTTGAGGATAGGGTAAAACATTCAAGAAATTAGTCCATCTCACATGTATCCCTCTAGACTCTGGAAGAGCTACATGGACTAAATGTCCCGTCCAAGCTAAAGAACTAACTCCAAAAAGTCCTGACAAATGATGATTTAGACGTGATTCAGCATTTTTGAACCACGAAACACTCGGTTTCCTCTTCGGCTGTAGATGCAATCTACCTGCTATTAAAAATAAGGCAGAGCAGAACATTAGAAAAAGAGCTCCGATATAAAGATCTTCATTAGTACGTAAACCAATTGTATACCACCATTGATAAACACCGGAATAAGCAATATTTACTGGACCAGGAGCGCCTCCTCGGGTAAAAGCTTCTATAGCCGGTTGACCAAAATGTGGATCCCAAATAGCATGAGCAATAGGTCTTATATGTAAGGGATCGTTTACCCAAGTTTCAAAATTGCCTTGCCAAGCTACGTGAAACAAATTTCCAGAAGTCCATAGAAAGATTATTGCTAATTGACCAAAGTGAGAAGCAAATATTTGCTGATACAGGCGTTCTTCAGTAATATCATCATGACTTTCAAAATCATGTGCTGTTGCAATACCAAACCAAATACGACGAGTAGTCGGGTCCTGCGCCAAACCTTGGCTGAACTTCGGAAATCTTGATGCCATAATCTTTTTTTATATCCACCGTTATTCTACTGCAATAATTCTTGCTAAGAAGAACGCCCAAGTTGTGACGATTCCTCCCAGAAGGTAATGAGCCACCCCTACAGCACGCCCTTGTACAATGCTCAAGGCTCTGGGCTGGATAGCAGGAGCAACTTTCAGTTTGTTATGAGCCCAAACAATTGATTCTATGAGTTCTTGCCAATATCCACGACCGCTGAATAAAAACATTAAACTAAAAGCCCAAACAAAATGAGCACCCAAAAAGAGAAGACCATATGCGGATAATGCAGAACCATATGATTGTATTACTTGAGAGGCCTGCGCCCAAAGAAAGTCACGGAGCCACCCGTTAATAGTAACGGAACTTTGTGCAAAGTTTCCCCCTGTGATATGAGTTACTACTCCCTGATCGTTTATAGTACCCCAAACATCCGACTGCATTTTCCAACTAAAATGAAAAATGACTACAGAAATTGAATTGTACATCCAAAATAGCCCTAAAAAAACATGATCCCAAGCAGATACTTGACACGTTCCTCCTCTTCCGGGACCGTCACAAGGAAATCGAAAGCCGAGATTTGCTTTATCAGGTATTAAACGGGAACTGCGTGCAAATAAAACACCTTTGAGTAGGATTAATACAGTTACATGAATAGTAAATGCATGAATATGATGGACCAAGAAATCCGCCGTTCCCAACTGAATAGGTAACAAAGCAACTTTGGTACCTACTGTTACAAGATCACCACCACCCCAAGTTAAACTGGTGCTTGCTGTTGCGGCAGGAGCCGTTAGATTAGGTGCTGTAACGTGAGTGTTTTGTATCCATTGAGCAAAAATAGGTTGTAATTGTATAGCAGTGTCAGAAAACATATCTTGAGGGCGTCCTAAAGCACTCATAGTATCATTATGAATATACAGACCAAAACTATGAAAGCCTAGGAATATACATATCCAGTTCAGGTGTGATATAATTGCGTCACGATGTCGAAGAACACGATCGAGTAAATTGTTGTATGAAGTTGTTGAGTCATAGTCTCTTACTAGAAAAATGGCTGCATGTGCAGCGGCACCAACAATTATGAATCCACCAATCCATAAGTGATGTGTGAATAAAGAAAGTTGGGTACCATAGTCAATAGCTAAATAGGGATAAGGGGGCATAGAATACATATGGTGGGCTACAATAATAGTTAAAGAGCCTAAAAGAGCCAAGTTAATAGCTAATTGAGCATGCCACGAGGTAGTTAAGATTTCATAAAGACCTTTGTGACCCTCCCCCGTAAAAGGACCTTTATGCGCTTCTAAAATATCTTTGAGACTATGACCAATACCCCAATTAGTTCTATACATATGACCGGCTATTATAAAAAGAACTGCAATAGCTAAATGATGATGCGCGGTATCAGTCAGCCACAACCCCCCTGTTATTGGATTTAGTCCTCCCCTAAAAGTTAAAATTTCGGAATATTCCGACCAATCGAGTGTAAAAAAGGGGATCAATCCCTTAGCGAAATTAGGATAAAGTTGATTTAAAAGATCCCGATTCAAAATAAACTCATGAGGAAGTGGTATCTCTTTCGGGTCCACCCCAGCATCTAGGAGTTGGTTAATTGGTAAAGAAACGTGAATTTGGTGTCCTGCCCAAGATAGAGAACCAAGTCCTAATAATCCCGCTAAATGATGGTTTAACATGGATTCCACTTGTTGGAACCAAACTAATTTTGGAGCAGCTTTGTGATAATGAAACCAACCAGCAAACAGCATTAGTGCCGCTAAGATCAATGCACCAATTGCAGTACAGTAAAGTTGCAATTCATTAGTTATCCCGGCTGCTCTCCAAATAGGAAAAAACCCAGATGTTATTTGTATTCCCCGAAAACCTCCACCGACATCTCCATTCAATATTTCTTGACCTACTATAGGCCAAACTACTTGAGCACTAGGTTTTATGCGAACAGGATCGGCAAGCCATGCTTCATAGTTGGAGAAACGGGCCCCATGAAAATACATCCCACTGAGCCAAGTCAAAATGATGGCTAATTGACCAAAATGAGCGCTAAAAACTTTACGAGAAATTTCTTCCAAATCCTCTGTATGGCTATCAAAATCGTGAGCATCTGCATGTAAGTTCCAGATCCAAGTGGTAGTTTCTGGATCACCTTTTGATAGCGTTTTTGAAAAATGTCCTGGGTTAGCCCATTTTTCAAATGAAGTTCTTATAAGATCCTTCTCTACCACAATCTTAACTTCTGATTCCGGTGAGCGTATAATCATGGAGTTCTCCTTGTTCACGACAAAACAAAAAAGAGATTTTATAAACCTGCCAACAGGGCTTAGTTAAGTTCTGAGAAATACATCTCAATCCAACTCTTTGGTTAGTTTGAATTTTTGAAAACTAGAACGATTCGAAAAGGAAAGTGGATCTGAAGCAGGTATTCCTTTTTATTATGACATATTACAAAAGGCGCTTAAGGGACTAGTTTTTTTACTATTTTTTTATTTATTTATTTTCAGATTAACGGATTCTAACAGAATCAACAATACATGGGCGAAAAACAGGCCAATAAACAAAAAGCTTAGATAGAAAAAATCAGCTATAAAATCTATTAAGCAGAAAGGTTTCTTGGAACCCCCTTACTGGGTAGGGGGTACTTTGATAATTCAACCAAAACGTCCTGTAATCTTTAACCAATTTTGCGCCTCGATGTAATTCCCCGGAGCAAGCATTATAGCTTGTTTCCAGTACTCTGCAGCTTGATCGAACCAAACTTCCGCGGTTTCGGGATCCCCCTGTTGAATAGCCTGTTCTCCTCGGTCGGAATAGGTCAATCCTTCCCTTAGAACCGTACTTGAGAGTTTCCTACCTCATACGGCTCGATCATCTATTTTTTAGTCCTATATAAAAAAGCGCTGATCAAAGGATCCTAAAAAGTAAATGACAGAAGTTTTAAACTTCCCTTTTGATTATTTCATTTTTTCTTTTATCCTACTCTCAGGGAGAAAAATAGCAGCTTCAGGCTCAAAATCGGCCTGATAAAAATAGAAGCCCTTGTGAAAAGTAACTATCCCCGTATAGAATTAAGAAAAAAAAAAAAAAGATTTCTCTCAGCAAAAGAGTCTCTTTAGGATCTCATACTACACCACTGCACAATATTTCTGAATGAATATACTCTATTACATGAGTAAATGTCACATTTTTTGCAAGCAGATTTCATTGTATCAATCCCAAAAAACAAAATTGATCCTTATGGTGCTTTTCACCTTAGATTTTGAATTATCTTCTCCATGGAATATCAAGTTTTTTTATCTACCCGGGTGTGAGAAAAGGGCCTTTTTTTTATTAACTACAGCTTAATAAGAGCCCAATCATTACTTGGAAAAGAGCAACGATCCGTATGCAGAAAACCTTTCTCTTTTTAGGCATTAACTAACTAATTCTATTGTGCGGATAGACGCACGTAATGGCAGATCAAGGCTGTATTATTAAGAGCTTGCGGTAAGATTGGATTTCGTTCTAATGCCTGGAAATAATATTCTAGAGCCTTGGCATGTTCCCCGTTACTTGTATGCACAAGACCTATATTATAAAGTATATAGCTTCGATCATAAGGATCTATTTCCAAACGCATCGCTTCATAATAATTTTGAAGAGCTTCCGCATATTCTCCTTCTGATTGTGCTGACATTCGTCACGGTCGTTCGTTTTCTCGATTCATTCAACGAGAAAGATCTCCGGTTCAAAACCGTACATGAGACTCTCATCTCACACGGCTTCTCCCTTGTAATAGGAAGAATACAAAAAATTGCTGTTCTCAGTTTACAGCGCGGGGACTAGCGTATTCTATTCGTCAGCAATTTCTAGCCATCCCTTTCAAAAAGAAAGACTCTTTGAATAAAGTTTCGTACTAAAAAAGAACCTCTCAAAATTGGTTTGTTCTTATCACTAGGTAGTTCCGAGGGAATTAGATTTAATCACTCCAACAGATCCCGGTGGTTCTATCGGTATTCGAAGTACAAACGAGATGGTTTTTGGTTGTCCCGACCAGACTAACTAACCCTCATAAAGGATCGTGTGGCTAACTGTTTAATTCTAACGAAACTTTTGTTTTGTCGATTCCCATACGTAGTGCTTCTCCCTTGACGCACACCTATTGGAGGATTTATAAAATACAACAGGTATCCTTTCGCTTGATACTGCAATCTCCTGCATAGAGATTGGGCCATTTAAGGGTGCTTTAATCGGGAATACATGACAGAAGGAGTTGCTTCCAAAACTCACCTTCACTAAGCATAAGCTTTCGTTTTTTTTTTTTATAATCATTTTTTTTTTATTGAACCTGAAAACTATGTAAAAAAAAGTAAACCCACATACAAATCCCCCCATCTCTATAATAAGCAAATGCTTTTTTTTCAGTTGGAGCCATAGGGACTATTCGCAAGATGATATTTGCTAATATAGTGAACGTTTTATCAAGAAAATTTTCATTTTTTTGAGATTTAGGCATAGTCAAATTTCAATTTGTTTTTTTGCTTTATTTACTTTTAGACAAAATTCCCCAAATTTATATTGAAATGCGTAAAAATAAGTTTTAAGCCAAGCCTATAAGGGTTGACTAAGAACGTCAATTTGTAAAAAAAATTGTTTTTTGCTTTTTTTTTTTTCAAGATTAAAGGAAAGATGGCCGAGCGGTTCAAGGCGTAGTATTGGAACTGCTATGTAGACTTATGTCTACCGAGGGTTCGAATCCCTCTCTTTCCGTATCTTACTTTTCACCTTTACTACGTAAGATCAATGTCCAAAAATATTCTCCTTGATTTAAATTCGGCGAGAATAATATTCTATAACTAACATTTCTTTAATATTCAATTGAATGTCTTTTCTATCTATTATTTTATTAACTATTCCTTTATTTTGTGATAAATCCAGAGTCAAATGATATGGAATTTTATTTTCCCGAGCCTTATTCCTATTTCTAGTTATGATAGTTTTCAGTTGGTCGGTCTTTTTCCCTTTGATAGTTATAACATCCTGGGGTTTACACTGATAACTCGGTATATTAACTACATGATCATTCACCAAAATATGTCTATGATTAACTAATTGTCTGGCTCCAGGGATGGTACCAGCCAAGCCCAACCGATAAAGAATGTTATCTAAACGCATTTCGAGTAATTGTAAAAGAACTTGCCCCGTCGACCCCTGAACTTTTTTAGTAATCTGAACATACTGGCGTAACTGTCGTTCTGTTAATCCAAAATGAAAACGGATTTTTTGTTTTTCTTGTAAACAAGCAAGATGCCGAGATTTTTTCCACCAGGGTCTAGAAGATCGACGGACACGCTTTTTATATTTGGGTCGTTTACTAGTGAGTCCTGGTAATGTTTTAAGGCGGCGTATTATTTTGAAACGAGGTCCTAGATAACGGGACATAAAAAAGTACTCCTTTTTACGAACGTTTTTTAGAAAAGAAAAAAAAAGGTACTGTTAAATATGCTTACTCCCTTTTTTCTCATTAAACTAATTTATGATACTTGAGAACGCCATATAAATTCTCATATCAAAGCATATATCTTTGATATATCGTCAGAAAAAGTAAACTGATTTTTAAAAATAAAAAAGCTTGGACATGAAAAAATGATCCCTTCATCTTATTTCTTCATATTTATTGAATTTCAGAATATACTGGAAAAAACAACTATTTTTTTGGTATAATATGGTGTTTTTAATACCAAAGATTTGATCTTTCATGAAAATGAAATGTTTGCATCAACCATAAATCCGTCCCAAGACATCAATCTTAAACAAAGTTACCTAAAAAGTACATTTAATCAATGATATTATGGAAGTCAATATTCTTGCACTTATTGCTATTGCGCTTTTCATTTCAGTTCCTACAGCTTTTCTCATAATCATTTATGTAAAAACGATTAGCGAAAACAATTGAGCTTTCGAAATAGAGTGACTTTTTCCCAGAAATTTCCCCAGTCGTCCGTAAGTTCAAAGCTGAAAAAGAAAGCGGTAGTATATAGTTTTAGGGAGATATCTACTTTTTTGTAGAGAAGTAGTACAAAAGCAAGGGTTCTTACACCTTTCTTTTGTACTACTTGTATACTTCTAACCAAAATAAATTATTTGAAATGAACAAATCAGTAAACCTTATAATCCACTTCTTCCCCAAACTACGAGTGAAAGGGAAAAAGTAAACACTACCATTAACGCAGCCCAAGCAATATCCACTATATTCATAAGCCTTTTCAGAACAAAAATGAAAACACTAATTTGATTACTTTACTTAATAATAAGAGAACCACTAACGATAGTGCAAAGTAGAAGTAAACCCAACTTTGGATCCTAACAAACAAAATAAAAATCTAGAGAGACCTTTTTAGGCGACACCCAGATTTGAACTGGGGATCAGGGATTTGCAGTCCTCCGCCTTATCGCTTGGCTATGCCGCCGAATCAACAGTAATACCATACCAATGAATTCTTTTTCATCAATCAGGCGTGATTTACTATATGAATAGTTCAAATTCTTGTGACTTTCTACTTAATCAACTAGTAATCTATAAAAAAATTCGTTTAGTCTCAAGTACCTATGAAAATCAAAAAGATAAGGGGTTTTTGAAAACCATTTATTTTTTTGATTTTCATTTGTGCTGAATGCCTGTCCCATACTTCTTTTGCGTCTCTTAGGTTTTTCATTTTTGCTTTCATACTCTTTTGCATCAAATATCTTCCAACCAAAAAGAATATACTATATATGTAATATAAAAAAAGAAAATTTCGTATAGGGGTTTCCCAATGCAATTCGATGAAAAAAAAGAAATGTTTACAATTCCGGAATTTGGGCAAATACAATTGGAAGGGTTTTGTCGTTTCATTGAATACGATTTATTGGACAAGTTTGTCAAGTTCCCGAAAATTGCGAATACACAGAAGGAGGTAGAGTTTTTGTTCGATAAAAACTATAAAATAATCGAACCTTCAATCAAAGAAAAAGATGCTGTATATCAGCGTCTTACATTTTCCTCGAAATTGTTTGTACCAGCATTTTTTATTTATTGGAACAAAATAAAAAAAAAAAAAATAATATATCTCGGCGAAATTCCTCTGATGAATAACAATGGAACATTTTTAATAAACGGAAATTATCGAGTTGTGGTTAATCAACTAATAAGAAGTCCCGGGATCTATTATAGTTTGGAACGAAAACGGACTGGAAATATCTATACCAGCACTCTAATTTCCGATTGTGGAGGAAGGTTGAAATTTGAAATCGATATAAAACAAAATATATGGATTCGCATAAGCAGAAAAAAAAATGTTTCTATTCTAGTCTTCTTTTTTGCTATGGGCCTCGATATTGAAGAAATTCTCAAAAATACTTACTATATAAAAGGATTTGAGGGTTGGGGATTAATTTGTAATGAAAAACTGAAGCATAAACTTTCGAGAAAAAAGGGTGCCATTTTTACGTTTTATGAGGAACTCGGCTCTAGGGGTGATAATAATGATTTTGTTTTTTCTGAATCTCTATCTGAGTCTCTATATAAGAAGTTTACTAATTTTCTTTCAAAAAGATGTAAACTGGGAAGGATCGGTCGACGAAACTTGAATAAAAAATTGAATCTTGAAATACCCGATAACGAAATTTTTTTATTACCACAAGATGTATTAGCTATTATAGATTACCTTATTAAAGTAAGTTACGGAGTAGGTACTGTCGATAATATCGATCATCTTCAAAATCGACGTTTTTTTTCTGTAGCAGATTTGTTAAAAAAAGAAGTTGGACTAGCTCTAAATAGGGTCAAGGTTTTAATCCAAAAAACAATGCAGACAATAGAAATGTTACGAAAAAAACAGAACAAACGGATAATGTTACCAGAAATTCCTTTAGTTTCCACTCAAATAACAAAAACATTAAAACACTTTTTTGGGTTACATCCCCTATCTCAGTTTTTGGAACAAACGAATTCGTTGGCAGAAATACTTCATGCGCGAAAAGTCAGTTTTTTAGGACCCGGAGGCTTAACAGAACGAACCGCGAATTTTCGTGCGCGGGATATTCATCCTAGTTATTATGGGCGTTTTTGCCCAATAAATACGCCCGAAGGACAAAATGCTGGACTTATTGCCTCACTAGCTATTTCTGCAAGGATTAATTTCGGTTTTTTAGAAAGTCCATTCTATAACGTAGCTAAAAAATACCAAAAAGCAAAAAAAATTGTCTATTTGTCACCAAGCGAAGACGTATACTACCGAATAGCTCTAGGAAATTGTTTGTCAGTAGATCAAAAGATTCCAGAAAAAAAAAATACGCCAACGCAATATCACCAAGAATTTCTATCTATTGCGTGGGAACAAATTCATTTTAGATGTTTTTTGCCTTTACAATATTTTTCTATCGGAGTTTCTCTGATTCCTTTTCTAGAACATAATGATGCGACCCGTGCACTAATGGGTTCGAATATGCAGCGTCAAGCAGTTCCATCGGTTCAACCAGAAAAATGCATCGTTGGAACTGGTTTGGAGGGTCAAGTTGCGTTAGACTCAGGAGCTTTAGCGATAAGTACGCAAGAGGGAAGGATTCAATATAGTGATGCTGCAACTATTGTTTCCGTTTTGAAAGGAAATACGACACAAACCGAGTTGCAGATATATCAACGTTCTAATAGCAATACTTTGATGCATCAAAAAACTCACGCTAGTCAAGCAAAATATGTAAGAAAAGGACAAATTCTGGCCGATGGCGCAGCCATGCTAGGCGGAGAAATCTGCTTGGGAAAAAATATTTTAGTAGCTTATATGCCTTGGCAAGGATACAACTTTGAAGACGCAATTCTCATTAGTGAATGTTTAATATACAAAGATATTTTTACTTCTTTTCATATCACAAGATACGAGACTACAATTTGCACAGCAGAGTGTGAGAAAATGACGAGAGAAATACCTCGATTAGCAACTTATTCACTTCGTCATTTGGACAAAAATGGTCTTGTTAGAGTAGGTTCGTGGGTACAACCGGGTGATGTTTTAGTGGGCAAGTTGAGACCCCGCTCCTCAGAGGATTTCTCCCGTTTTCCAGAGTTAAGATTATTACAAGATCTTTTTTGTACTTCTCCTATAAAAGAAACTTGTCTAAGAGCAAACGGAAAAGGTCGAGTTATTGATGTGAATTGGTCCAAGCTCCAAGCATTTTGCAAAGATGATTTGGAAAAAGGCCATCAAGATGATGATACAGAGGATATTTATGATGAAGCAGAGGATGCTTTGGAAAAAGTGTATCAACTAAATAATTACAATTTATCTAGTGATTCGGAAAAAGTCCACGTATATCTTTTAGAAAAACGTAAAATACAAGTAGGTGATAAAGTAGCTGGGAGGCACGGCAATAAGGGGATTGTTTCCATTGTATTATCTAGGCAAGATATGCCCTTTTTACAAAGCGGGATATCCCTGGATATGGTATTGAATCCTTTGAGTGTACCCTCCCGAATGAACGTAGGACAGATTTTTGAATGTTTGCTCGGTTTAGCGGGGACAATGAACAAACATTATAGAATACCGCCCTTCGACGAAAGATATGAGCAAGAAGCTTCAAGAAAACTAGTTTTTTATGAACTTTATAAAGCTAGTGAACAAACGGCTAATCCGTGGATTTTTGAGCTCGAGCATCTCGGAAAAACACAAATATTTGACGGAAGAACGGGAGAAATTTTCGAGCAACCTGTAACAACAGGAAACGCTTATATCCTTAAATTAATTCATCAAGTTAATGATAAAATGCATGCACGTTCGACTGGAAATTATGCACGAATTACACAACAACCCGTCCAAGGAAAATCGAAAGGAGGGGGTCAACGACTAGGAGAAATGGAAGTTTGGGCTTTAGAAAGTTTTGGCGTCGCTTATGTTCTACGGGAGATGCTTACTGTCAAAGCCGACCATATAAGGGCTCGTAAGAAGATACTTAGATCCATTTTGGATGGTCATTCAGTACCAAAAGCCGACAGCGCTACAGAATCTTTTCGGGTACTTAGTAAAGAATTAAATTCCTTAGCTTTAGAATTGAATCACACTATTATATCAGGGAAATACTTTAATTTAGATAGAATCGAAGTCTAAATCAAGCAAAGTTTTGTATGATTGACTCACAAAAAGAACATCAAAAACTGAAAATTACATTAGTTTCTCCCGAGCAGATTCGCGTTTGGTCTGAAACCATTTTACCAAACGGAAAAAGAATTGGGGAGGTTACTAATCCCAAGACTATCGACTTAGCAACAAATAAACCAGAAAGAAACGGATCGTTTTGTGAACGAATTTTTGGACCCGTGAAAAGTAAAAAGTGTGCTTGCGAAAACAAGTTCGGAGAAGATAAGAAAGGCTTCGCCTTTGTTGACCGTAAAAAGACAAACGACTCCGGTCTGTGTGAACATTGCGGGGTTGAGTTTATGGATTCGCGAATTCGAAGATATCGAATGGGATACATTAAATTGGCAAGTCCAGTGACTCATATCTGGTATATCAAGCGTGTCCCCAGTTACATCGCGACTCTAATAGGAAAACAAAATTCCGAAATAAAAGACCTAGTATACTGCAATGTGTGATTTTATCAGAAGTTCCAATTATACAGAACCAAAAAAACTGTCATCCTTTTTTTTAGGATGCTCTTAAGTCTGACATGTTAATCCTTATGAGTAGCATGAAGCTTAGATTTCAAAACAAAAAAAATTGAAAAAGAGATTTTAGTCTAAGGTTGAGATATTTCATTATATCGAACTGCTTTTTTTGGCTTCGCTCAAATAACACATATTTTCGATCTTGGAATCAGCCGATTTCGTGGAAACTACCTCGAAACACATTATTCCGGGCAAAATGGTTTTCGAAGTCTAGTCATTGCATATAGGCTTTCGTTAGTCTTCTAGCCATCGAAGTAGAGCAGAAACCTAAAAGATCCAATAGAACGAACGACATAAACAAACCTTATGAGTTAGTTTCAGACGAGTCGAAACCTTTTTCTTTGAAAAAAGATGGGAAAAGACTGCTCAAAATTTCTATAGTTTTTAGTTTTAGGCAACAAACAAGATCGTTTACTTAGAACTTGAGCAACGAGTAACCTTTTGGTTAGTTTTTACGAGAAAAAAGTTTATCAAGACTTTTGATAGTGACTTGAGCCGGATGAATGGTAACTTTCACGTCCGATTCTAAGGGGAGGATTCTAAAAAACCTATCTAAATCTTTTTCTTGCTAGGCCCGCGGTTAACAAACCTACTATATTGCGATTCCGGGGTCTATTACAACACGGGGAAATTACATCCTGGATGGAAATTCTGGTCCCTTATATTTCTGGTTGGAATTTTGTAGAATTCCAAGAAAGAGAATTAGCTACCGGGGGAACCAGTATACAAAAACAACTAATTGGATTAAATCTACGAGCTCTTCTAAATCATTCATATATGGAATGGAGGAAGCTCTTAAAGAATCACCGAATCCAAAAGAGAAAAAACAAAATAGAAAAAAGAAAGAATTTTTTGGTCAAACGCATAAAATTCGCTAAAAACTTGATACAGGCAAAAATAAACCCGGAATGGATGGTTCTATGTCTATTACCAGTTCTCCCTCCGGAACTACGACCTATTTTTGTTTTGGGTGAACAAGTTGTTGTTGAGTCAGATTTTAATAAACTTTATCAAAAGGTTAATCTTCGGAATAAGAATCTTCAGAATAGTTTCGAAATACAAGGGGGTCCTTTCTACTCAACAGGAGATTTCCTGACACTTCAAAAACGATTACTCCAAGAAGCTGTAGATGCGCTTCTAGATAGTGGTAAAAGTGGACAACCAAGGAAAGACCACTTCCGTAATAGGCCGTATAAATCGTTTTCAGATGTTATTGCGGGCAAAGAAGGGAGATTCCGCGCAAATTTACTTGGAAAAAGAGTGGATTACTCGGCGAGATCCGTTATCGTAGTGGGTCCTTCTCTTGCATTACATCAATGTGGATTACCCCGTGAACTGGCAATCAAACTTTTTCAACCTTTTTTAATTCGTAATTTAATTGGCCAAGGCGTTGTTGCCAATATAAGGGCTGCTAAACTGTTAATTCAAAGAAGGATACCCGTTGTTTGGAAAATACTTCAACAAATTCTATTAGGACACCCCGTATTGTTAAATCGGGCACCTACTTTACACAAATTTGGAATACTTGCGTTTCAACCTATTTTAGTAAAAGAGCGAGCCATTCGTTTACATCCGGCAGTTTGCACAGGGTTTAATGCAGACTTTGATGGAGATCAGATGGCTGTTCATTTACCTTTATCAATAGAAGCAATTTTGGAATCTCGTTTACTGATGTTTTCTCATACAAATCTTTTGTCTCCAAGTAATGGAAGTCCTATTACTAAACCAACACAAGATATGCTCCTTGGACTTTATATATTAACAACTGAGAAGCCCCGAAATATTTCGCAATTTAGGTGCCGACCATCTAACCCAACAAAGAAATTTTTACCAGAGGCAAATTTGTGTTTCTGTAATTATGATGACGTGTTCATAGCCTATCAAAAAAATCGAGTATCTCTAAAAAACCCTTTATGGTTTAGATGGAAAGTAGTAAATGGAACTATTCTTACCTCAGTAGACCAAGAAGTTCCCATTGAATTTCAATATCAATCCCTGGGTACATCCCAGCAAATCTATGAACATTATACAATCCAACGAGCTCGATCGGGAAAAGTCCTTACTATATACATTCGAACAACAGTAGGCCGTATTATTTTCAATCGAGAAATCGAAAATGCTTTTCTAGCTTTTTCAAAGCTTTCAGAATCCCCTCGAGCAATGCCAGTTTTTTTAAACAAGTCTGACACGATGTTTCTTATGATTCTTAATTCATGCAGCGCTAAACAAAACTGTGGGAAGCCCGCGAAAAGAGGGCTGAAATACTTTGTGAATTCCGCTGAGAAAATTTTGGAGGTTTCTCTTTATGAAACGAAAAAAACAAGCCCGTTTTTACAATAAAGGAATGGATACAATCGCAATGAAAGAGTTGATTAGAAGATTAATTGATCGCTTTGGAATGACTTGTACATCGCATATTTTGGATCAATTGAAAACTTTAGGCTTTTACCAAGCTACTAATGCATCTTTCTCATTAGGAATTGATGATCTTTTAGCAGCCCCGTCCAAGGGATGGCTCGTTAAAGAGGAAGACCAACAAAGTTTTTTCTCGGAAAAGCAAAACCTTTATGGCAATTTGCACACGGTGGAAACATTACGGCAATTAATGGAAAGATGGCATATTACAAGTGAATATTTGAAAGAAGAAATGCATCCAAAATTTCAAATAATAGACTCCTCGAATCCTGTTTACATGATGTCCTTCTCAGGAGCTAGAGGAAATAAATCTCAGATTCATCAATTACTAGGTATCCGAGGACTAATGTCAGATCCCCAAGGAAAAATTGTGGATCTACCCATTCAAGGCAATTTCCAAGAGGGGCTCTCGTTAACGGAATATATTATATCTTCTTACGGAGCTCGTAAAGGAGTTGTGGATACTGCTGTACGAACAGCAAACGCCGGATATCTTACACGTAGACTTGTTGAAGTAGTTCAACATATAGTTGTACGCAAAATAGATTGTGGTACGACCGAAGGTATTTTGTTCAGCCCTATTCAAAGCCAAAACCAAATAGACGAGACCGCTTTTTTACAAAAAATAACAGGTCGTGTTTTGGCAACTAATGTATATATAAATCGAAGGTGTATTGCCACGCGCAACCAAGATATTAGTTATAGACTTGCTAATCAATTCAGAAATCTTCTGATCCAAACAATATCTATACGGACCCCCTTTACTTGCAAAAGTCTATCTTGGATTTGTCAATTCTGTTATGGGCGGAATCTTAGTCACAACAATTTGGTTGAATTAGGAGAAGCGGTAGGTCTTATTGCAGGCCAGTCTATTGGAGAACCGGGAACTCAATTAACATTACGGACTTTTCATACCGGAGGAGTTTTTACGGGTAATATCGCAGGAACAATACGAGCCCCTTTCAATGGAAGAGTTCACTTTAATTCGAATTTGGTTTATCCTACGCGTACTTTTTTGGGACACCCCGCCTATATGTGTCGTAAAAATTTATTTCTAATTATTGATGATGGTGGCGATAAGGTGGATTACTCCCTCATTCCACCTAAAAGTTGGCTTTTTGTTCAAAATTACCAATACGTAGAATCGGAGCAACTTATTAGTGATTTTCGAACTAACACCTCTTTTTTAAGAGAAAAGGCACTTAAACATGTATATTCGGAACTTAGTGGAGAAATGCACTGGAGTGCTTTGGTCTGGCATGCGCCTAAATATACACGGGGTAATGTTCATTTGACACTTGGAGTGGCTCATTTGTGGACATTATCGGGAGGTATATACAAACCAAGGACAGTGCTTTTTTTTCCTTTTGCCCAAGATCAAGATCAAATAATTTTTCCACTTTTTCTTACCAAACAGAAAAATTCTTTCGACTCTTATGTAAATCAAAAGCAATCTAATCACGTTTACTTTCAATTTCCTGAAAAAGAAGAAAAAAATATATTTATCGAATCAGAACAAACTAAATTAAACAAAAACTCTATCTCTGTCCCGATTTTCTTAGAGAATTTCAATATTCAAGGTAAAAAACATAAAAATCAACTCCTAGTTCCTTTGTTTTATGCTTCAAAAAGAAAAAAAAGCAAAAAGGAAAATAAAGTTTCTTCAAAAGGTTTTCTGAAGATATCCAGAAGTGGTTTTTTTCCTAGAAATGTGGTTTTTTTTGTATGGAATAACTCCCAATACAAGACTCCTAGCTCAGAATATAAGGATTTACCCAACAAATATGCTCTCATCCCCGAAGAAGTTTTTTTTTTCGAAAAATACTCACCAAAAATGATAAAAAAAAATAGTATTATTCGACCAGATACACAAATAACCATTAAGAAAAAAAGTAAAATAGGTGGACTAGTTCAAATTGAAAAAAAGAAAACAAGATTTGTTATGAAAATATTACCCGGATATATCTATTTCTTTAGGAAGAAAAACCAAAAAGATTGGCGTACTTTTGTATCCCCCAGCCAGAACATTCTGGAGTATTTTCGACCTAACCGGACCTATTTTCAAATGATCAACAAATCTCGCAGGGCAAAGTCTTTTATTTTACTTCGAACTGTCGTGGAATATATAAATAATCCTAATCCAACGAATAAAAAAGTGCCTTTTTGCCCAGATCTTTTGAGAAAAGAGGACGATTTGCAAATTCAAGTGAGCGATTGTTTCTATAGGGGTAAACAACCCCAAAAAGGTATTCATTTAGTCCGGACTTGTTTAGCTCTGAATTGGGAACAATTAAATTCAGTAGAACTCGAGACTTCTATTTCCATTACTTCCATACAAACAAAGAAAAGTGTAACCGATATGATTCAATCTAGTTTGAGGAAACACGCTGCCCGAGGGCAAAAGCAAGATCAAATAAGTTTCAAACCGACATTTCCTCCTAGATTGGCCCAATCTAAATGTTTATCTTCGAGCGGAAATATTCAATTAACGAGCGAGTATATAACAACTTCTCATTCCTCCTCATATAATAGGAGGGACAAAAATATGTCTTTTCTTATTCTATTACCAACTGATTGTTTTAGAATCAATTTCTTCCAGAAAGAAAAAAATGACGAGGATACACGAAATAAATTCAATTCAACCCCGGACATACCTTTTATAAACCAGTTTGTGGATTTCTTGGGTTATTTACATAGCATCGAAAACTTCTTTTCATCTTCTCGTTTATTAAACTCTAAGACTTCGTTTAACAAAGATTTCAAAACTTTTGGATTCCGCAAATGCTATATTTTGGATGAATCTCGAAAAATTCTACAATTCTCGAGAGTGAATCGTGTTTGGAATCCAAAAAAGAGGAGATACAGATATTTGAAAATCGAATATCCGACAATGAATCTTGGACAATTATTTTGGAAAAATTTCGATATTTCCAAGAATGAGTCTTTTTCGGAATCAGGTCAAATTATCGCTGTTCGCGAACAATCGTTAGTAGTACGATTGGCTAAACCCTATTTGTCCACTCCAAAAGCAACTATTCATGGTAATTTCGCAGAAATTATTAATCAAGGAGACCCTTTAATAACTTTTTTCTATGAAAGGTTCAAAGCTAGTGATATAACTCAAGGTCTACCTAAAGTGGAACAATTGGTAGAAACACATTCAAAAAATCCTGTAGTCCAAAATATAGAAGAAAATTTCCGCATATGGAACCAAGATATGACAAGAACTCTTGGGAGTTTTTGGGGTTTATTCATAAGTGCTAAAATAATTATGGGACAGGGTCGGATTCATTTTGTTGACCAAATCCAAAAGGTTTATCAATCTCAAGGAGTACATATTTGTGAAAAACATATAGAACTTATTATACGACAAATGACCTCAAGAGTGCTCATTTCGGACGACGTAATGTTTAATGTTTTTTCACCTGGAGAACTTATTGGATTATCACGAGCACAAAGAATAGATCGTGCTTTCGACGAGGCAATCCACTATCAAACCAAATTACTAGGAATAACAAAGGCATCTTTTGATACTCCAAGTTTTATATCAGAGGCTAGTTTTCAGGAAACTGCCAGGGTCTTAGCTAGAGCTGCTCTTCAAGGTCGGATTGATTGGTTGAGAGGACTGAAAGAAAATGTGATTCTTAGTAATATGATACCCGCAGGTACTGGAGAAAATCCAAACTATTCCTTGTTTGCAAGAAGCAGAAACAAAAATACAAGGATACAAAAGATCAGCTTATTTAGCAAAAAGCAAGAAGATGTTTTTGTTTATGAAACAAAATTTTCTTTGTTTCTGCTTCCGGAAGTACATCACGATTTTTCCAGAAAGAAAAAGGTTTAAATAGATCAAACTTTTGCTTTGTTTTTTGTTATATAATTAATGACAAAAATAGCAAATAGGGCCGAGTCAATACATGTACTGTTTTCAAAAAGGAAAGAATAGATAATCCAGAAGATAGTTAGTAGATTCCGTTGGAATAGTTCAAAACTTTCTATTTGAAGGAAAAAGCAAATCGGAATGGGTGTATTGAAAAAGAATATTTTCAAAGACATGATCAAAGTAGCCGTTCATCTCGGACATAAAAAAAGTGAATGGAACCCTAAAATGGGATATTATATTTTGACCGAGTGTAGAAATCGACATATTATCAATTTAGTCCAAACAGCTCATTTTTTATCCGAAACCTGTGATTTTGTATTGGATGCTGCAAGAAAACGAAAAGAATTCCTCATAGTTGGTACGAGAACTTACGCTGCCGATTTAGTAGCATCAGCGGCTAAAAAAGCGGGTTGTCATTATGTGAATTACAAATGGCAAAGTGGTTTGTTAACGAATTGGTCTACTACAAAAGAGAGACTTGAAAGATTTAGAAATTTGAAACAAAAATACGATTCGGGACTTTTTCATCGACGACGTACGAAGAAAGAAATTGCGTTGATTGAGAAACAATTAGCGCTTCTACAGCAATATTTAGGAGGAGTTTTGTATATGAAAAAGCTACCCGATATCGTAATAATTGTTGATCAACAAAAAGAGTCTACTGCTGTTAGGGAATGTAGAGCTTTGGGTATTCCAATAATTGGTTTAGTTGATACAAATTGTGATCCAGATTTGGTTGATATCCCAATTCCAGCTAATGATGATGCTCGAGGATCCGTTGGGTTAATTCTGAACAAAATAATGTCAGCTGTTTCTTACGGCTACAATACTACTAATAAACAACCAAATTTGAAATTATGAAGTTAAGGGTAATTTTGAGATTCATAACGTCACTTTATTAAGATAGAATTTTTGTGTTAGAATTGTTTTGTTTGTTTGAAAAAATAAAAACTTAGCAACTCTCTCGTTTTAGTTCTACTCATTGAGTATGATTCAGAAATTTGTCTTTTTCAACCAACGAAAGTCCTTCTAACTTTTTTGATCTAAAAGATAATATGCACATTTTTCAAAAAACTATTAGTATACTTAACAATTTTGTAGATATTTCGGACGTAGAAGTAGGCCAACATTTCTATTGGCAAATAGGCTTTTTCGAAGTTCACGGACAAGTGCTTATCACTTCTTGCTTTGTACTCGTTGTTTTATTGAGTCTAGCCATTTTAACTGTTCGAGACCCACAAACTATTCCAACAAGTAAGCAAAATTTTGCTGAATATATTCTCGAATTTATTCGAGACTTGGCCAGAACTCAAATAGGAGAAGAACAATACATTTCCTGGGTTCCTTTTATCGGAACCTTATTCCTATTTATCTTTGTTTCAAACTGGTCAGGTGCTCTTGTTCCTTGGGGGGTTATTAAACTCCCCCACGGCGAGCTAGCTGCACCTACAAATGATATTAATACTACGGTTGCTTTAGCTTTACTTACATCAATAGCATATTTCTACGCGGGTCTTGCAAAAAAAGGATTAAGTTTTTTTGGGAAATATATTCAGCCAACTCCAATACTTTTACCCATTAATATCTTAGAAGATTTTACGAAACCCTTATCACTTAGTTTTCGACTTTTTGGAAATATATTAGCTGATGAACTGGTAGTTGCCGTTCTTGTTTCTCTGGTTCCTTTAATTGTTCCTATACCCGTGATGCTCCTAGGATTATTTACAAGCGGAATTCAGGCTCTTATTTTTGCAACTCTCGCTGCAGCTTATATAGGTGAATCGTTGGAAGGTCATCATTAAATGACTGTACTGCTTCATAGGAGCAACGTTTACATCGATATATCAGGATCTAGATCTATTTGCAATAAACGAAAAAGCAGTGTTAGTCGGCCGGTATTATATAGGCAGTTACTCGGTTTGGTCTATGGGCTAGTTGTGAATTAGATTTTGGATTCCCGTACTGAATTGTTTCTCTTTGCAGCACAAAATATATAAAATATAACCCGGGCGGAAGAGTGGACAAAAGCGAGTTAAACAACCGAAAAACTTTTGTATTATCAACAACTCAAAAACTTTTTTTTTAGTGAAAGGAGATTACTATGAATCCTATTATTTCTGCCGCTTCTGTTATTGCTGCTGGATTAGCTGTGGGGCTTGCTTCTATCGGACCCGGTGTTGGTCAAGGTACTGCTGCAGGCCAAGCCCTAGAGGGTATTGCAAGACAACCGGAAGCAGAAGGTAAAATACGAGGTACATTGTTGTTAAGTTTAGCCTTTATGGAAGCTTTGACTATTTATGGGTTAGTTGTAGCGTTAGCGCTTCTATTTGCCAATCCTTTTGTTTAAATTTTGGTATTCAAAGTGCCCCTACCCCACCTCGCTGGTTTAGTAGGGGCAGACAATTTTTCCAACAAGAGATTACCTCTTTTATTTGTTTTTTCCGTGCTTATTCCAGTTCCAGCGAATTTTTGCACTGGAATAAAGATTTTGTTTTTAACAAAAAACTTTTTTATTTATATCTATAAGGGGGGACTATATGAAAGGAATTGCGAATTCTTTGATCTATTTGAGCTATTGGCCTTCCGCTGGCAGTTTCGGGTTCAATACCAATATATTGGAAACAAATATAATAAATATCACCGTGGTACTCGGTATACTCATCTATTTTGGAAAGGGAGTGTGTGCGAGTTGTATTTTTGGGTAATACGGCTGAGACTAATCAGCTGCGCGGCAAGAAAACTGCATAATCTCAACGAATTACTTCTAGATGAGAAATATAGAAGAACTACAGCATTTCGTAAAACAAACAGTAGTTACCTGGAGAAAATCCTTGAATGGTTAAAGCGGAACTGCTTGAAGTCGGGGTATAACATAACAATAACAAGGTGTATTCTTTCCACCTGCTTTGTCAAATTTTTTTAAGAAAGACATCGTTAAAGATTTTCTCGATATATAACATTCATATCTATGAAAAAGATTTCACCTATCCACCTGATTTCTCGAACAAAATTTGTTTTTAATGGTTGACAACCTACACAAAAAAGTGTTATTCAAAAAAACCAAAAGGGGAAAAAAAAGAGAACTTAAATACTAAGATAGAAACAACTTTGTCAAAAAAAAATCCCCTTTGACATAAGAGCCTTCAAAGCTAATATTTTAGTTGGTTTGTTATTTATCCAAATAGTAGAAAGAAAGGCAGGCTTGGTACCTTTAAAAAGGAAAAAATCAAGCGGGAGAGCCGAATGAATCGAAAGGTTCATGTTCGGTTTGGGAAGAGATTAATTATTCTAACTTAGCAATATTTTCAAGAATAGCTGATCCACTTTCATTAAGTAATCTATTAGATAACCGTAAATCCAAAATTTATAGTACTATTCAAAATTCCGAAGAATTATGTAAAGGGGCGCGCCATCAGCTTGAAAAAGCGCGAGCTCGTTTGCAAGAAATTGAAATGAGAGTCGATGAAATTCGAGCAAATGGATATTTACAAATCGAACAAGAAAAAGAGGATCTCGTTCAAGCTGCTTCAGTCAATTTAAAACAATTGGAGGATTCTAAGAACGAAACTGTTTCTTTTGAACAACAAAAAGTAATTGATCAGGTCCGGCAGCAAGTGTCCTATCAAGCATTACAAAAAGCTTTAACGTTTATGAAAAATTGTTTAAATACTGAATTACATCTACGCATGATCAACTATAATATTGGCCGGCTTAGAGCCAAAAGAACAGGACAATTTTTGTAGTTCTTACAGGTGGTTTAATTCTTCTTTTTTTTTTTTAACCAAAGCGGAAAATATTTTTTAGGAGGAATGATGATAACTATTCGACCCGACGAAATTAGTAGTATAATACGTGAACAAATCGAGCAATATAATAACGAAATCCAAGTGGTTAATATGGGCACTGTTCTTCAAGTAGGAGATGGTATTGCTCGTATTCATGGTCTTTACGAAGTAATGGCTGGGGAGTTGGTTGAATTCGAAGACAGTACAGTTGGTATTGCTCTAAATCTAGAAACCCAAAATGTTGGAGTTGTTTTAATGGGGGATGGCTTGACAATTAAAGAAGGGAGTTTTGTGAAAACAACGGGGAAAATTGCGCAAATACCAGTAAGTGATGCTTTTTTAGGTCGTATTGTAAATGCTTTAGCCCAACCTATTGACGGCAGGGGGCCTATTCCTGCTTCGGAATTTCGCCTGATTGAATCGCCCGCTCCCGGTATCGTTTCAAGGCGTTCCGTCTATGAACCTCTTCAAACGGGACTTATTGCTATTGATTCTATGATTCCCATAGGACGGGGTCAACGAGAATTAATTATTGGGGACAGACAGACCGGTAAAACCGCCGTAGCTACGGATACTATCCTCAACCAGAAAGGTCAAAATGTAGTATGTGTATATGTAGCCATCGGCCAAAAAGCTTCTTCTGTAGCTCAGGTAGTTAACATGCTACGGGAACGTAGTGCAATGGAATATACCATTGTTGTGGTTGAACCCGCGGACTCTCCCGCAACGTTACAATACCTCGCTCCTTATACAGGAACGGCTTTAGCCGAATATTTTATGTACAAGAAAAAACATACATTAATAATATATGATGATCTCTCTAAACAAGCGCAAGCTTACCGGCAAATGTCTCTCTTATTACGAAGACCGCCTGGCCGGGAAGCTTATCCAGGAGATGTGTTCTATTTACATTCCCGTCTTCTGGAACGAGCAGCTAAATTAAATTCTCAGTTAGGTGAAGGTAGTATTACTGCTCTACCAATAGTTGAAACTCAAGCTGGAGATGTTTCAGCTTATATTCCTACAAATGTAATTTCTATTACTGATGGACAGATATTCTTATCTTCTGACCTATTCAATGCGGGGATACGTCCTGCTATTAATGTAGGTCTTTCTGTTTCTAGGGTGGGTTCCGCGGCTCAGATAAAAGCAATGAAACAAGTAGCGGGAAAGCTTAAATTAGAATTAGCTCAAACTGCAGAGTTAGAGGCGTTTGCACAGTTTGCCTCTGATCTTGATAAAGGCACTCAAGATCAATTAGCAAGAGGTCAACGGTTGCGTGAGTCACTCAAACAGCCCCAGTCAACTCCTTTAACCGTAGAGGAGCAAATAGCTACTATCTTTACTGGAACGAACGGATACCTGGATAGATTCGATATCAGGGAAGTTAAAAAGTTTCTAGATCAGTTACGAGAATATTTAAAAAAGAAAAAGCCTCAGTTCGGAGAAATTATCCGTACCACGAAAATATTTACGGAAGAGGCGGAAGCTCTTTTGAGAGAAGCTATTAAAGAACAAACCGAACTTTTTGTAGTTCAACAAAAAAATTAACTACTTTCTTAGATTAGGCCCAAAATCCTGAGAATCAGATTGGAAAAAGAATACGCCCAATAGGAATTGAACCTATACCCAAGGTTTAGAAGACCTCTGTCCTATCCATTAGACGATGGGCGCTCTTTCTTTATCTTGTCACCCGGGGGATATCCCCGAGTGACGCTTTCTAGTTCTAGTTGGCATAAAAAATTTCGGAGTTTTTTGAATTTTTTGGAAAATATATCATGGAACCGACCGAGTTGAATTCTTCAAAATCAACAATCGTTTTAGAACCTTACCTTTTTAGTTAATTTTATTCAATAATGATTTTTTATGAATAAGAAGCGGGTAGCGGGAATCGAACCCGCATCGTTAGCTTGGAAGGCTAGGGGTTATAGTCGACATCTTTCGAATGTCTCTAATTCAGAACCGAACATGAATTTTTCAATTCATTCGGCTCCTTTATGGAAGATTTAGGCTTGGAGTACCCGTACCAAATCTATTTAACTTTTTGTTATCCATAACATCTATGTTAGTCTTTTTAAGCTATTTTATTTTCATACAAATAAAAGCCTAAGAACTTTCTAGATGATCCTTACGAGAAAATATTATTTGGTTTCTGTTTCTTCTCGTTACTTCGTTCTCTATTTATAGATATTATGTTCTTCAGGAAACCAAAGTCCATCGAGTACAAAGCAAAGTTGATAACTGAAGTAAACTAAAGTTATTGTTTCGCACTTTTTTGCTTTAACTTGAAAGATAGAAGAATCAAACAAGTTGAAGATTTAGTTACGAAGAACTAATATCTTTGGATTTCCATAGAGCTTCTTAGTACATTCGAAAGAGAAATGAAATCTTCCTTAAAAGTATTCTGTTTCGTTTTATTAGAGCCCACGAGGATTCCATTTACGAGAAATTCCACTTTTTTGTAGAGAAGGATCCTACCTATAAATAGAACTTTAATACGCTCAAAAAGATAAAAAAAAGTCAAAGACCTTTTTACTATTTGAGTAAATATTGGAACGAGTCACACTTTTACCACTAAACTATACCCGCTTATATTTGGATTTTCATTTCCACAGCAATTCTTTGGCCATTTTCTTGAAAAAATGACCCCAAAAATGGAAAATCACAAGTTTATCAGAATCTCCCTTCTCTGGAAATGTAAGATTTTTGAAAAAAGCTAGTAAGATGTTTCCAGAGAGGGTTTTTCTTTTTACTTGAATTATAGATTGCCTTTACGAATTGCTAAGAAAAAAATAACTAAAGGACCAGTTATTACTGCTATAGTCAGCATAGTCAATTGTGCAATAACCTCTATGTTCATAAAACTATTATCAACTCGATGAAAACTATTTGTATTTTTATTAAGTTAATCATAATCAAAAATAGAATTTTTTCGAAATATCCTAACCTGTTTAGAAAACTTAGAGCCTTCAAAGATTTCGATTGTTACAATAAAAAGAGAAGCTTGAAAGTAAAATGAAAAAAAGGATAGACTCGATGATAACGCAGAGGCGAGGATAGAGATTATATTTTATATATTTTCTAAAACAACTTTTTTCCGTGATAAATAAAGACTTCTTCCATCTAGGAGAGATGGCTGAGAGGACTAAAGCGGCGGTTTGCTAATCCGTTGTACGGATAATCCCGTATCGAGGGTTCGAATCCCTCTCTCTCCGTTTAGTTACTTTCATTTAATTGGAAGAGAAAAAGATTTCACCGAAAGAACTACGAGCTTTCTTCTTTACGGCCCGGATTACGCCCCGGATCGTTGGATAGAAATCCGAAAAGAAAAAGGGAAACAAAGAATATTACTACCGTATAAACAAACACCTTAAGAGTAAGCATTGCGCAATCTCCGAGGTCCTTTTTTAATCTAAAAAAGGGATAATATAGATCAGAATTCAATTATTTCATTTAATAATAATATATAGCAATTAAAAGAACCAATTAAATAGAAGAAAGTAAATAGAATAACGTAAATAGAATACTTTTATGTTCCCCGATCTTTTACAAAATACAATTTTTTTCTTTTATCCAAACTGTTAACAATTTCAATTTATGAACGGCGAACAAAAGCCCCATCTCTATCTCTTCCTTCTTTCAATTAAAAAACTGCTAATCTGCAAATTTCTAACGAAAACTTACAGCAGCCTGCCAAACAAAAGCTAATAGAAAAAAGAACACCGGGATAATTGGCATCACATCAATGATTGGATCAAAACTTGCATATGCCTCGGGTAATTTGCATAAAATAAAATTACTCCAAAGAACAAAGGCGTTTGTGACAAAAAATTTGAGCATAACTGGTATCTCCTAAATCACTTAGTTTCTTTTGAATTCGCGTTTCTAAATCCGCTTAGGCTTTTATTGACAATATTTCATAAACTATTCTACTAAATCTAATAGAGATTGACCAATTTTTAGATCTTTTGTTTCAGATACGTCCAAGCTTACGATACGGCCAAGCACTATCTTTGGTTTATATGTATCAATGAGCCTATTAGGTAGTTCTTTTTTTGTTGACAAAACGAAAAAGAATCATGATAATGTGAATTTACCGGCTGGCTGTAAGGCAGCAATTTAGCTCTTTACTTTAATTGACAACGAAAAAAATCAAAGAAGTCCAACGGATAGTCGAAGGTAACGCATAATAAACTATAAAGTCTTAAATAGTTCCAGGTTCGACGATTCGATTCCATTTTTTGGTGAGATTTTATGTTCATGAGTAGTCGTGGTTAATCAAGAAATTGGGGCGTCGCCAAGTGGTAAGGCAGCAGGTTTTGGTCCTGTTATTTCGAAGGTTCGAATCCTTTCGTCCCAGAATTATTGATCCTTTTTGCTTTTTTTTTTAGGAGATCTCCTGTAAAAAAAGGTCAACCAAGAACACATAAGTTGCTCTTGGTTGACAACTTCCTAAGAAGTTAAATATTATGATATTATGATGAACGATTGTGGGCCCCTATCGTCTAGTGGCCCAGGACATCTCTCTTTCAAGGAGGCGGCGGGGATTCGACTTCCCCTAGGGGTACGAGAATAAAGGTTTATGGTTTATGGTATGATCCAATAAAATATCTATGCTCCGGGGTCGATGCCCGAGCGGTTAATGGGGGCGGGCTGTAAACTCGTTGGCGTTAATGTCTACGCTGGTTCAAATCCAGCTCGACCCAAAAGAAAGAAACTAGACCCTGTATCTCTAAAATTCTGTCACCTCAAAAATCTAGACTACTTATCCAAGTAAGAAATGAAGGGGGATTGTAGTTCAATTGGTTAGAGTACCGCCCTGTCAAGACGGAAGTTGCGGGTTCGAGCCCCGTCAGTCCCGCTCTACAGAATTAATCAAAATATTTTTTTTAACTAATTAGAAAAGGTATAAATAAATTATAAAAGAGCCTGCTATCGGGATCGAACCGATGACCATCGCATTACAAATGCGATGCTCTAACCTCTGAGCTAAGCAGGCTATTAATTTTCTAGCGCTAGCTATTCTTATGAGTCAATTATGCAAGAAGAAACTTATCAGAAAGACGAAACAAGTGTTTTTCGATATATTGATCTTGATCGTTATATATTGATCTTGATCGTTTATAACTAACTTCTACTATTGAATCGTCTCTACATGGACATTATTTGCATAATAGTAAAAAGATAGGATAGAATCAAAAGGGCTCTACTTTTTGATTTATCTCCCGACCCCGGAAGATAGTTAGTCAATGATCTGATCCAAAGAGGTCGTTCAGGCGTAAATCATAGAATGAAAGGTACTTTTGTTTTAGAAAAAAAGGGGATATGGCGAAATTGGTAGACGCTACGGACTTGATTTTCTTGAGCTTTAGTTGGAAAGCCTACTAAATGGGAGCTTTCCAATACAGGGAATCCTAGGGTATCCGAATAGGTAATCCTGAGCCAAATCCAATTTGAAGAGATAGTCACTAGTCTCTTTTCTTAAAAAAAAGGGGGGGGGTAGGCGCAGAGACTCGATGGAAGCTATTCTAACGAACGATTCTTAGTAAACCAAAACCGGGCTTTAATTTGGAAAAAGGCGGAAAATCTTGATTAGTATAAATAAATATGATTGAACGAGAATAAAGGTAGAGTCCTTTTCTGCTAGTTATAGTTTATTATTATAGCACCAAAGCAATTTGGAGTAGGGAGAAAATCCGTTGGTTTACGAAACTGTGAGGGTTCAAGTCCCTCTATCCCCAAGCCCGGTTTTTAAAGACCAAAATTATCGTTGCTTTCGGATCGGGGGGGGGGGGGTTCCTTCCTCGATAAGTTATATATATATAACTTTCCAAAAAAGGAAAAGCCAAGAGTAGAGGACTTCAAAATCCCCCCCGGAGCCGGGATAGCTCAGTTGGTAGAGCAGAGGACTGAAAATCCTCGTGTCACCAGTTCAATTCTGGTTCCTGGTAACTATATATATTTTGATGCCTTTGATGTATCCTCCCCCTAGAAAATCACAAGGATTATCTATCGGTTTCTACTTTTGTCTAGTTATTGGTGGAAACATTCTTTATTGCTTCATTCCAAGAAATGTGAGCAGTTACATCTTACCCTATGCTTTGAAGGGCTTGATGCGCTTGTTTTTTAGATTCACGTTAATTTTTTGGTTTGTTAGTTATTGGTTCAAATCAAAACTGTTTTTTTGTTTGTCTTATACAAACGTCTAATCCAATCGGGGCCTATCACGCTTCTCACGATTTGTTGAAAAATTATTCAAGAACAACGAAAAATGAAATCTTTTGGACTGGACTCTTTAGGGGATGAATGAGTACAAATCTGGTAAACGTCAATGGCACAAATAGTCAATGGCACAAATAAAATAGTCCGGTGTGTTTAGGGCTATACGGGCTTGAACCGTAGACCTTCTCGGTAAAACAGAATCAAATTTGTGTTATCTCAATGACTCGAACTGTTTTAAGAACCCAACATGCACTTTTTTTGCGTTCGGCTCTTTATTATTACGTGAGGTTGCCCTTCTTTTCTTTCTCTATTAGATAATAAGTTGGCTCCGTATGCTTGAATTTTTGTTTCGCAAACAGTCCCAAAGTTTCTCCAAAGACCTTTTTTGACGTAGGCCTGTCTTACTCCGACATAGAATAATAACTTAGTTCTCTTTCGCTAAAAAGTCAAAGAACAGTACTAATGATCCTTTATACACCTAAAAGTTCATAAGGCGAAAAGAGCTTATTTTGAAAACCTCGTATGTATTCCTTATGCTCGACATTTCATGGATCAAAGATTGACCATATCAAAAAGATAATTATCCGATAAATTTTTTTTGAGTCATGCTTTTTTCCTCTCCTTAGACTTTTGGAAAGTAAGACCTTTGTACTTTTTATCTAATATAAATAAATCGGATGAATTAAAAAGCTCTTTAGAAAAGCACTGGCGCACGTGTAAACGAGGTGCTCTACCGACTGAGCTATAGCCCTGCGATTTTTATCCACTATACTAAAATAAAACCTTTTTTGTCAAGGTAAAGCTTATTCCAAGGAAACCCGAATTTTTTGGTAACGGGACATATATGTTTGACTATTTGATTTCGTATAAAATTGTTTAACAACCCTTATTTTTGGAAAAACCTACTTAACTCAGTGGTTAGAGTATCGCTTTCATACGGCGAGAGTCATTGGTTCAAGTCCAATAGTAGGTAAAATTTGTCTGAAATTTGTAAATCAACACAGTGAGTATTCTGCTTTAGAGAGTTGCACCCCCCCCCTTTTTTTTTTCAAGGGGGGGGGGGTCTCCGGGTGAAATGTTCTTTTTTTAGTTGGAAGCGGAGGAAGGCTGCGGTGGCAGAATAGCGCTGATAGCCTCTAATCGCGTTCTAGCTCGTTTAACCGCGAGCTCGGCCTCGATTTTTTGTCTTTTTCCTTCGGCCATATTTAAGCCCGCTTTTGCCTGATTAAAAGTTTCTTGAGCCTCTTGTTGATCAATATCAGCACCCTTTTCTGCGTCATTTACCAATAAAAGCACTTGATTTTTGTCTATCTTAGCAAAACCACCCATCAAAGCAATAGTAGACCATTGCCCATTAATACGTATTTGCATAACTGCTATATCTACAGCAGTAACAAGTGAAGCATGATTTGGTAATATACCGATCTTGCCACTATTGGTTGATAGTATGATCTCTTTTACTTGGGAATCCCAAACAACTCGATTAGGAGTTAATACACGAAGATTTAAGTTCATTTTTTATTTGAAGTAAGTTGATAGTTTTCACGGCATTTTACTCATGAAGATATCACCTCATCAATATTACCGACCAAGTAAAAGGACTGCTCGGGAAGACCATCTAAATCTCCAGAAAGGATCATTTGAAAACCTCTAATTGTTTCGATAAGACTAACATATTTGCCAGGAGAACCTGTGAAAACCTCTGCTACAAAAAAAGGCTGTGATAGAAAACGTTCAATTTTTCGTGCTCTTGCTACAGTTAAACGATCTTCTTCTGATAATTCGTCCAATCCAAGAATAGCTATAATGTCTTGAAGTTCCTTGTAACGTTGCAAGGTTTGTTTGACTCCCTGTGCAATTTCATAATGTTGTTCACCCACGATTTCGGGTTGGAGCATAGTAGATGTGGAATCCAAAGGATCGACCGCGGGATAGATTCCTTTAGCAGCTAATCCTCTTGATAGTACAGTAGTCGCATCCAAGTGTGCGAATGTTGTAGCGGGCGCGGGATCTGTCAAATCATCCGCGGGTACATAGACGGCTTGAATTGAGGTTATTGATCCTTTTTTTGTCGAAGTGATTCGCTCTTGCAAAGAACCCATTTCTGTGCTAAGGGTGGGTTGATAACCCACGGCCGAAGGCATTCTTCCTAATAAAGCGGATACCTCCGATCCTGCTTGAACAAACCGGAAGATATTATCTATAAATAAAAGTACATCTTGTTCATTAACATCTCGGAAATATTCTGCCATAGCTAGGGCAGTTAAACCAACTCTCATACGAGCTCCTGGCGGTTCATTCATCTGACCATAAACCAGAGCTACTTTGGATTCTGCAATATTTTTTTCATTAATTACCCCGGATTCTTTCATTTCCATATAAAGATCATTTCCTTCACGGGTACGTTCTCCTACTCCACCAAAAACGGATACACCCCCGTGCGCTTTAGCAATGTTATTAATTAACTCCATAATTAGTACTGTTTTACCTACTCCAGCCCCCCCAAAGAGTCCTATTTTTCCTCCGCGACGGTAGGGAGCTAAAAGATCCACAACTTTAATACCCGTTTCAAAAATGGATAAATTGGTATCCAACTGGGGAAATGCAGGAGCAGGTCGATGAATAGGAAATGTTGTATCTGTATCTACAGGACCTAAATTATCAACGGGTTCTCCCAGAACGTTGAAAATTCGTCCTAGAGTAGCCTTCCCTACTGGGACACTTAGACAAGCTCCCGTATTAATTACTTTCATTCCTCTAGTTAAACCGTCTGTAGCACTCATAGCTACAGCTCTAACTGTGTTATTTCCTAATAACTGTTGTACTTCGCAAGTAACAGAGAAAGCTCTATCATCTTTTTGACCTTTCACTATCAAGGAATTGTAAATATTAGGCAGATTGCCCGGGGGGAAAGATACGTCTAGCACGGGACCAATTATTTGGGTAATTTGGCCTATACTCGTTTCGCTTTTTGTAGAAACAAGAAAAGTGTTTTTTGTTTTCATAAAATCCACCAAGAATAAAATAGTATATATCTATGTATATAGACTATTTTTGGCTTGAAAAATCAAATAGCCCATATCCAGTCAGATGAAGAAATCAGTCAACAATCAAACTACTTGTAGCCAGCTTTATTCTAATATTTCTAGTAGGTCCAGAATCTATTTTTGTCATTCAAAGTGTCTACTCCTGTATTTCAAAACTCTTTTCAGTAAAAAAAAAACCTCGAAAAATTATGTCGATTCGACTTTGAATTTACAATTAGGTTGCATTATACTAAAAGAACAACCTAAAATGAAAGTGTATCTAGCAAATCTACTTGTCTCCTGACCATGTTATTTTGTTTTATTGCTTATTTCTATTTCTCTTAAAGGACCTATGTCGAGCAGACCTCGTATTTGTAAGAAAACAGATTTGACTAGTTTTAGGGAGGGACTTATGTCACCAAAAACAGAGACCAAAGCAAGTGTAGGATTCCAAGCTGGTGTTAAAGATTATAGATTAACTTATTATACTCCGGAGTATCAGACTAAGGATACTGATATCTTGGCAGCATTCCGAGTAACACCGCAGCCCGGAGTACCGCCTGAGGAAGCAGGAGCAGCTGTAGCTGCTGAATCCTCCACCGGTACATGGACCACTGTGTGGACTGATGGACTTACCAGTCTTGATCGGTACAAAGGACGATGCTACGACCTTGAGCCTGTTCCTGGAGAAGACAATCTATTTATTGCTTATGTGGCGTATCCGTTGGACCTTTTTGAAGTGGGTTCCGTGACTAACATGTTTACTTCCATTGTAGGAAACGTTTTTGGATACAAAGCTCTACGGGCTTTACGCCTGGAAGACTTACGGATTCCTCCTGCTTATATAAAAACATTTCAAGGGCCCCCTCACGGTATCCAAGTTGAAAGAGATAAATTAAACAAATATGGACGCCCTTTATTGGGGTGTACTATCAAGCCTAAGTTAGGTCTATCGGCCAAAAACTATGGTAGAGCCGTTTATGAATGTCTTCGTGGTGGGCTTGATTTTACTAAAGATGATGAAAACGTCAATTCTCAACCATTCATGCGCTGGAGAGACCGCTTTGTTTTTTGCGCGGAAGCTCTTAATAAAGCTCAAGCTGAAACAGGCGAAATTAAAGGGCATTATTTAAATGCTACTGCAGGTACATGCGAGGAAATGATCAAAAGGGCAGTATTTGCAAGAGAATTAGGAGTTCCTATTGTCATGCATGACTATCTGACAGGAGGTTTTACCGCGAATACTAGCTTGGCTCATTATTGCCGAGATAACGGCTTACTTCTTCACATTCACCGCGCAATGCATGCAGTTATTGATAGACAAAAAAATCATGGTATGCATTTCCGTGTACTGGCTAAAGCGTTGCGCTTGTCCGGCGGGGATCACATTCATGGTGGTACTGTAGTTGGTAAACTTGAAGGAGAACGAGAAATCACTTTAGGTTTTGTGGATTTACTTCGCGATGATTTTGTTGAAAAAGACCGAAGTCGTGGTATTTATTTCACCCAAGATTGGGTATCTATGCCGGGCGTCCTGCCTGTAGCTTCGGGAGGTATTCATGTTTGGCATATGCCAGCTCTAACTGAGATTTTTGGAGATGATGCAGTACTCCAATTTGGTGGAGGAACCTTGGGACATCCTTGGGGGAATGCACCCGGTGCTGTAGCTAATCGAGTTGCTTTAGAGGCTTGTGTACAGGCTCGTAATGAAGGGCGTGATCTTGTTCGTGAAGGTAATGAAGTGATCCGCGAAGCTAGTAAATGGAGTGCTGAACTAGCTGCTGCTTGTGAAGTCTGGAAGGAGATCAAGTTTGAGTTTGCTCCAGTGGATACGGTGTAATTCAGTGCTTTTATACTAATAAGTAATCATTTCTTTTTTGAAAGCACCAAGATCCGGGTGGGTTTACCCCGCCCGGATCCTTATCAATATTGTGCTTTTCTTATTCTAAAAAAAAATGATGAAGTCCTGTTTTCTTAAAGCGGAAAAAAGAGTTAGGTTTATTTCCAGGAGTTAGTAGCTCAGCGGAGAAGAGCACATGGTTCCGGACCATGAGGTCAAGGGTTCAAATCCCTTCTAGCTCAGATTCTAGTAGAAATAGATAAATATTTCTTTTTGTCACAGAGATGCTTTTTTTCATCAATGAAGAACTCTATGAAAATAAGACTTTGCTTCAAAAAACTCGCTTTTCATGGAAAACGCGATATTCTCGTTTTTTTTTTTTTTATTTGAGTATGAGCATGCAAAATCTTGCCCATGAATAATGGACAATGATAGAAAAAAAAGAAACAACTTTCTAGATTTCGTTTTCTATGGAAAATTCTAATTTATTCTCCTTTTTTGTACCTTTAGTAGGTTTAGTTTTTTCGGCGATCACAATGGTGCTTTCTTTTTTGTATATCCAAAAAGATGATCTTCAGTAACTTTGAACAAATCAATGTCGACAAAAAATAAGACCTTTTTTCTGTGATTATGAGATTACAGAAGAAACTTTCCGAAATTTCGTAAGAAGAGAAGAAATACGAAGGAAGAATTAAAAATTTGATAAAAAGCTATTACAAAGCTTGTGAAAGGAATAGCGGCAAATCCTTTAGCTATTTCTTTCACTTCAATACAATGGAATAGAATATGATTTCTATGAATCATCAAGCGAAAAGGCTCTGGATAGAACCAATCAAAGGTTCTCGAAGAAAAAGTAATTTTTTCTTTGCTTCTATCATTCTGGGAGGTGCATTAGGTTTTTTACTGGTTGGATTTTCAAGTTATATAGGTAGGAACCTGGTACCACCTTTATTATCTCATCAAATACTCTTTGTTCCACAAGGAATCGTAATGTGTTTTTATGGTATTGCCGGTCTATTTTTTAGTTCTTATTTGTGGTGTACGATCCTTTTCAATGTGGGAGGTGGTTACAATAAAATAATGAAAAAAAAGGAATTCTATGTTTTTTTCGCTGGGGTTTCCCAGGGAAAAATCGTCGTGTTTTTTTTACGAGTTCCTCTGAAAAATGTTCAGACTATTAAAATGGAAGTACAAGAAAGTCTTTTTTATAGCCGACACGTTCTTTATATGAAAGTGAAGGGTTTACCAGATATTCCTTTAGCTCGTACTGGTGATCATTTCAATCTAAGCGAAATGGAACAAAAAGCTGCAGAATTAGCGCATTTCTTGCGCGTGTCTATTGAAGGGTTTTGACAGACAGAAACGCTTCCCCCTAAAAAATTGTCTAAAAAAAAATGTTTGATCAAAAAAAATCAGATATCAAAGAATAGACGCTTTACAAAAGAAGCTATTCCTAGAATATTGAGGCGAACCTTTTTTAATTGTTATTTTGAGTACAAAAAGATTTTAGAATTTTATATGGGTTTTATACCTCATTCTATAGTTCGTACTTTATCCCGACTTAGAACAGAACTCGCGGGTGAATCAGGTCCGTTAACTTTTTACGAGCTGGAAGTGGCAAAAAAAAGAGCATCTGTTTCTCTACGATATCTTACATGTTTAATTGTACTCCCCTGGATTATTTCTATTTCACTACATAAAAGCGTGGAATCGTGGGTTACTTTTTGGTGGAATGCTGATTCTTTCAAAATCTTGGATTTTTTAAAAGAGGGAAACATCCTAGTCAATTTTGGTCAAATCGAAGAGCTTTTGTTTTTTGAAACAATGGTCGAAGATTGTTCAGAAACATTTTCAAAAACCAGTTTTAGAGAGATTCAAAGCAAAACTAAATGGGTCAAACTGTACAAAAGAGACTGTATCCAAATAATTACACATTTATTCACAAATCTTATAGGTTTTGCTTTTCTAACTACTTTTCTTTTTATGGGTCATAAAAAATTTACCATTCTTCTTTCTTGGATTCGAGAATTCTTCTATAGTATGAGTGATACGATGAAAGCTTTTTCAATTCTTTTAGCAACTGATCTATGTATTGGGTTTCATTCACCCCACGGTTGGGAACTGCTCATCTATTGGTTTTCTGAAAATTATGGATTTGCGCAGAATTATCGAATTATATCGAGTCTTGTTTCCACTTTTCCGGTTATCTTGGATACAATTTTGAAGTATTGGATTTTTCGGCGTTTTAATCGTATATCTCCTTCGCTTGTAGTAATTTATCATTCCATGAATGAATAAAAGCTCATCCGTTTGAATCACTCAAATAACCACCGTTAGGTTTCAAAAAACAAAAAATAGTCAAATCAGAGATAGAGAAAATCAACTCTCTTTCAAAGAAAAAAAGCTGAAATGAAGAATTTCATAATTAACCATGAAAACAAAAAAATCTTATGATAAAGTTACAAGGTGGGTAACTCCGCCAATTTTGATGTTAATAATCATACATATAATAACTGGGGCTTGTAGTTCAAATGCATATCCTATTTTTGCTCAAAAAAGTTACGAAAATCCTCGAGAAGCTACTGGGCGCATTGTATGCGCTAATTGTCACTTGGCTAAAAAATCCGTAGAGGTAGAAGTTCCACAATCTGTACTTCCTAATAGCGTTTTTGAAGCAGTAGTGAAAATTCCCTATGATACACAAATCAAACAAGTTTTAGCCAATGGTAAGAAGGGAGGTCTAAATGTAGGAGCTGTTTTAATTTTACCTGAGGGCTTTGAATTGGCTCCTCCAGAGCGTATTTCTCCTGAGATCAAAGAAAAAATGGGTACTCTCAATTTTCAGAATTATAGCCCCTCCAAAAAAAATATTATTGTAATCGGTCCTATTCCGGGCCAAAAATATCAAGAAATTTTGTTTCCAATTCTTTCCCCGGATCCCGCTAACAAAAAAGAAATCCACTTCCAGAAATATCCCATCTATGTAGGGGGTAACAGAGGAAGAGGCCAAATATACCCCAACGGGAGTAAGAGTAACAATACGGTATATAATGCTTCAGTAACCGGTAGAATCAGTCAAATATTACGTAAAGAAAAAGGTGGATACGAGGTAACTATTGAAAATATATCGCAAGGTCGATCTGTAATTGACATAATTCCTCCGGGACCAGAACTTCTTGTTTCGGAAGGTGAGTTTGTTAAGGCGGACCAACCACTAACAAATAATCCTAATGTGGGTGGATTTGGTCAGATAAATGCGGAAATAGTACTTCAAGACCCTTCTCGAATTCAAGGTCTTTTAGGATTCCTAGCATCGGTTGTTTTGGCGCAGATTTTTCTAGTTCTTAAGAAGAAACAATTTGAAAAAGTTCAATTAGCTGAAATGGAATTTTAACTCAGAAATCTAACGGGAAGTTAATAACTATAGAAGTATAATTCTTATTCGTGGGCGAGATGCCGACCTTACCTGTTTTTAGGTAGGTAAGGTCGTTGGGGTTTTTCCTTTATAAGCTTTTTTGTCCATTTCGGACGTATATCCCATTAGAGAGATGAACCTAATCCGGAATAGGAACCATAGAAAAAGATACCTATTAAACCAATTACAAGAATGCCAGCTACAGTGCCTACCAACCAAAGAGGTATTCTACCAGTAGTATCCACCATTTCTCTTACTCCTTTACAAAATTTAGTAGTCATACTCAAATTAGAAAGAGTCATACATAAATAATTATATGTTCTAATTAGATTGTTTTGAAAGGAATAAGAATTTTCATCTTTAATTCTAATTGAAAAAATAATTGGAAAATAGAACAGCAAGTACAAAAATAAGTAACAATCCCCAGTATAAGCTGGTACGATTTAATTCCACACTTTGTTCATTCGGGTTTGTTTGTGTCATAACTTTAATAATTGAAACTTCATCGTTGGATGAATTGCATTGCTGAGATGGATCCCAAAAAAAACACTGTAGGAACAGCTAGACCGTGAACCGCTAGCCATCGAACGGTAAAAATTGGATAGATTTTTTCTGTAGTCATTAGTTCCTCCTAAAAAGATTTAGTAAATTGTTCAAGTTGTTCTAATGAATTGAAACGGTCAGTTATTAATGGAACCTCCTGTTGGTTTTCTGTAAAATACTCGTTTGGTCGAGGGCTACCAAAAACATCATAGGCTAAACCTGTACTGACAAATAACCAACCTGCAATGAATAAGGAAGGTATAGTAATACTATGAATAACCCAGTATCGAATACTAGTAAGAATGTCCGCGAAGGAGCGTTCTCCTGTATTTCCAGACATATACAACTCCAAAATTTGATTTATTCAAAATTCAAAGGGAATTAATCCCGTACAAGATATAAAATCAAAAAGGGGAAATATCAAAACGAAAACCTAATTTCTTTTTGAGTGTGTATGTTATATATAGATAGAACGTGTCTTTGAAGTATACTGGACCAGTATAATCAGCCTTTTCCTGACACAGCAATTTTGAAAGGAGAAAAGAGCCGAGAGACATTGAATTTGATCTTTTTTTTTTTTCAAAAAAAAGAATCTCTGGAGTCTCTGAAATTAGTTGTATTCGACAACTATTGATCAAAGAGGACGATTTGACTAACAAAAGATATTAGGTTGAATTTTATATAAGTCGTATCTTATTTAAACCAAAAAATAGAATTAATGTAAAAAGAAAAAAAATTAACAAAAAACAAAAATAACTAATTAGAATAGCCATGGAAACACGGAATCCAATATATAAGGTACATATATTTAAGAGGCAATTATCTAAATTGGAAAAGATTGCACCAAAATATACAAAATAAGCAACAAGAATTTCTAGGTTTTTTTTCTTTTTTTCTATGAGATGAAATTTCTTTCATATTTTTGCGAAAGAAAACGGGGTGCTTTGCTTTTACCTCTCATAGGTTATCTTTAGCCCGCGCCTCTCCGTCAAATTATACTAAAAAATAATAGATCTATAGAATATTTCTAGTAAATAAAATCTCAAGTTTTTTTTTGTAAAAACAAAAAGAGGGGATGCCCCAAAAACCTTTTTGGAATTGATTTAGTCAAACTACTTGATATAGCTATAATGGGATATAGCTATATTTTCTACTTTTTGCTTTAATTGAGATGGTTGAAACTTTACTTTCGGGAATAGTTTTAGGGTTGGTTCCTATCACCTTGGCCGGGTTATTTGTAACAGCATATTTACAATATCGGCGCGGAGATCGATTAGATATTTGATTCAATAACTTCTTTCTTTTTATTCTCATTTATAATTTCAAATAAATAATGAATGGTTGCTCAGGTCTTTGGTAAGGTCTTCTTTTTTTGTCAGTTTGGTCCAAAGTGAAGTGGATCAAATTCTGAAACACGCCCTGTAGGATTTGAACCTACGGCATCAGGTTTTGGAGACCTGCGTTCTACCAAGCTGAACTAAGAGCGCTTCTTTTCAATAAAGAAAGGCAACAACAGAGCAGATAGAGGTTAATCCCTTTACTGGCTCACTAGCCAAAAATACAATATAATTGGGTCAAATTAGAGGGTAAACTATAAGTAGGGATGACAGGATTTGAACCTGCGACATTTTGTACCCAAAACAAACGCGCTATCCAAGCTGCGCTACATCCCTTTTTTGGAAATCATTTTTGGAGTGGTAACAATTTGATTGTAATAAAAAAAATACTTGTTTGCTCTGCTTTCCTTCCAGTATTTTTTAGTCCAGCATCTTTTAACAGAGGTTGTTTCAAACACAGCAGATTAATCTATTTGAAATATTTATTCAAGTAAGGAGAATGTTCTATGCAAGATATAAAGACATATCTTTCAACAGCACCCGTTTTAGCGACTTTCTGGTTCGGTCTTTTAGCCGGTTTATTGATTGAAATTAATCGTTTTTTCCCTGATGCTCTTACTTTTTCTTTTGCTTTTTAGGCTGGTTTCTTCCCAACCTGTTTTCTTGTCAATAGTCAAAATGGTTCAACCCTTTTTGGAGCTTGGGAGTATATGTGGATAGTGGAAGATTCATTTTCTAAATGTTACAAAAAATATGAGAAAAATATTATCTTAATATTACCTTTATCTTATGGAAGAACTTTTTAAAGTAAAAAAAGCCAAAAGAAACAGGTTCGAGAACCCGAGTGGGAAAACATTTTCTTTTACTGATTGAACAAATAAATAGACTACTATATTAAGTTCATGCCGGCGAAAGCGGGGGCGCGAGTTGTGGTTTTTTTGGAATGTTTTGCTTGTACCCAAGAAGGTGTTCAAAAAAGATTTCCAGGTGTTTTTAGATATATAACTCAAAAGAATCGACAGAATAAACCAACTCCACTGGAACTCAAGAAATTTTGTCCTTTTTGCTTGAAACATACCGTTCACAAAGAGATAAAAAAATAAAAGCAGCTCTTTTTTGATCTTTTGATAGAAATCAAAAAAATGGTATTTTACCAAGAAACCTCTATTTTTTAAAGGAATAACATTTGAAAAATTAATGAAATTATGTCTAAGCAATCTTTTGATTTTAAGCGATATAAGCCGGAGGCACCGTCTGGTAGTCGTAAACGTCCACTCAAAAAATTTAAAAAACCTATTAGAATAAAATCAGAGGATCAGATTAATTATAAAAACGTGAGTCTGATTAACGGGTTTATTAGTCAGCGAGCAAAAATATTATCTAGAAAAGTTACTAAATTAACTTGGAAGCAACAGCGTCTTATGTCTGTTGCTATTAAACGAGCTCGTATTCTATCGTTACTCCCGTTTATAGTCAAAACAAAATTCAAAAAATTGTACTAAAAATAGAGTCTAATTCACCTAAATAAGCAAAAAAATTGAAAAAATATATTTCCTCTCGTAATCTTTATTGCTTTTTTTTTTTCCCGGAGTGAATCCCCGGGGGTTGGGCTTTGCTTATGTCATAATTTTTTGAGAGAAAGTAGAAAAAAAAGGAGTACATAATGTAGCTATTTGCGCAAGGTTTTTACGATTTTGGGACAGCCGGTTTTTATACATACAATATACAAATTGGCTATAAGATAGCCCCGAAAATCGGACTGCTGCATTAATTCGAGCAATCCACAAACGACGAAAATCCCTCTTTCTTTTCATTCTATCTCGTTCAGCTGAGATTAGGGCTCTCTTTTTCTGTTGCTTAGCAACTCGGAATTGCTTGGAATGGGATCCTTGAAAGCCTGAAGCAAAGGTGAGAATTTTGTTTCGGCGTCTTCGGGCGATAAATCCGCGTTTGACTCTGGTCATTTTTGTATGATATATTATGTATATATATATTCAAAAAAAAAAAGGTAAACTAGCTCTTCTTTTTTAGAACAAAAATATTCCAACGGCTTTTGCTACTGTAACTCTCCCAACCAAAAAACCTTTCCTTTTTTTATAAGGAGGCAGGGGGTGGGATAGGACCAAAACAAAAATTATGGGTTTCTTCGTTAAAATGGTTCTTTCTATAACGAAAAGTTCCTCTCTATATGTCGGAGCTAAACAAAACGCGTTTAATTTTTGGTAACTCGTATGATCTACCGTTACTTTTACTCCAAAATTGAAAAGTTCTGAATAATCAGAGACAAGATTTATTCATACAGTAACGACATCGAATTATGCTTGAGAGTTCGCCGGGTTGCTGAACTTATTGTTGCTTTTTTATTATTGAGCAGACTTTACATTATGCTTTTTCGTTTTGCATTATTCCCCGCTCCATGGCTTGATGACCATTCGCTACCAAGGAGGAATTGCTTTTCATTTCTCATATGATTGGATTTACACCAAAAGAAACCATAAATTTCATCTCCTTTAGGACGGATGAGAGACTTGAACTTTGGGATAACGAATAAAGCTCTTCTTGGAAGAATATTCTTTGTTTTTCCGTTTCTAGTCTAAACGAGCCGCACATACACCCTAGCACATACTCCTCTCCGCTGAGGACATCCTTGAAGACCGCGGTATCCTCTTCTCTTTTTCTTTTGACGTCTCGTATTTTGAATAAGTTGTGAAATTGTGGGCATGTCGTTTTTTTTTTTTTTAGAAATTTACTGGTTAAAATTGATCCTAACCCACGCATTAACAAACAAAAATGTTTATTCTTTGCTTAAAAAGGTCAATCGACTGAGCTTAAAAAGGTCAATCGTCTGACGTTGGGGTTTCGATTTTCTTGTTTTTATTGTCTGTTTTGTCTTTTATTTTTGGCCGGCCTACAAAGACCAATCGCTTGACTTTGGGGTTTGGATTTTTTCGTCTTCTTCTTCTAGCTCTTCTACCTTGTTGTAAAAAGAGATTGGGGACTATTTCGAAACCTTCATTTCCTTCTTCTGGAATTTCAAAAGGAGGTTCTTCCATGTTTGGTCTCCACCTTGGAACCCCGATTCTGTCAACAAGACCAAAGTCGATTGCTTCTTCTGGTGACATAAAAGTATACACATCAAGCGCTTTTTCAATAAACTCTGCATTTTGAGGTGTTCTCATACAATAGCACTGTACAACTAGTTTGCGTAATTGTTGAACGAAATAGGCGTTTTTAATGAAAAGCCAAGCTGGTACATCGCGAAGAAAAGCCCTTGGTTGGTGGATCAGTACTCTATTGTGGGGCGCTGTATAACGAAAACTGTAGGTCCCCCCGCTTAAAAGTAAAGTTGCTGTTGAAGCAACGATTCCAAGGCCGATTGTATATATTATTTCTTTAAGTTGAAGCATCGCATCAAATATACCTAGACCTGGTACTAGTGCCCCACCGCAAGAATTAATATAAAAAAAAAATGGTTCTATTTCTGTATTCAGCTACATCGGTAAAATAGTAGTAATGTAAAGTAGTCAAAAGCAAACCTGCAATATTGGTAGTAATAGCTTGGCCCAAAAAAAGACAACGGGTTATGGACATTATATCGGTTGGAGTAGATTATAAACAATCCCTCTCAATGAACCGCACGTGTACTTTTCCCTACATACGGCCCTTGTTACTCGGAAAGCGACGAGTCGGACATATACTCGATTTTCTGTCGCAATGCTTTGCCAAAATTTGTTATTTTAAGGAACGGAAAACCCGTTTCGATTATGAAAGACTATTTTGGACTACTTCTTGACGCGCCTATTTCGGGTTAATTCAGATCTGATTAAATTACGATCTCATTAAACAACAAAAGGCACAGAGTAATTTGCTTGTTCCCGGGATGTTTTTCATAAAAAAATCTTTAGGTTTTGACTCTACTCCTATACAAAAACTCCGTTATTCCTCGAATTTATAGTGTAAAGAATTTCATGTAATTTCGGATTTTCTTTTTTCTAAGGATTTTTAGATCAGTTTATAGATATAGATTTTGAAGTGTATAATCTAATCTAAAACTACTAAAAAAATTCCAAATCGGGCGGAGCCTTCATTAATTAATATAGACTAACCCTGGATTTATAGAATCTATATGATTCCCCAATTGTGTCTTGTTTTTCCTTCCTTTTATTGGATAAATATAAAATACTTTATGCGCTGGGTGATTTTTCAACGAGAAAAACAATCCAATAAAGTAAAAGTCACCCTTATACGGCAAGGGATGAATGGAGATTTTCCATAAAACCTATATGGGATTCAAGTCACACTATAAGTCAACCCATTCTATATTTTGTTTTTTTGCTTTTTTCTTGTCTTTTTTTTTTCTTTTTTTTTTTTCACCGTTTCTTTATCTTTATTTTCTCTTGTTTCTTTATCTTTATCTTCTTCCGTTTCTTTATCTTTCCAGAAATCAAAAGAAAATTTGGTCCATAATTCTTTATCTTCTTCTGTTTCTTCTTGATCTTCTTCTGTTTCTTCTTGATCTTCTTCTGTTTCTTCTTGATCTTCTTCTGTTTCTTCTTGATCTTCTTCTGTTTCTTCTTGATCTTCTTCTGTTTCTTCTTGATCTTCTTCTGTTTCTTTATCTTCCCAGAAAATTTCACTCGCTCCAATATCTTTCCAGAAATCTTCACTCTCTCCAATGGGTGTGTCCTTCCCCGATTCGATATGTTCTCCAAAATTCATGCTAGTGTTTTTTTTCCTTTCCTTTACCAAAGTAAAGCGGGACCACTCTTGCATAATATTAAAAAAAGTTTTCGTATTTTGTCTAAGGACTCGTTCTGGTTTTTTTTCAATTGGAAAAATACATGAGACATTACGCCTTCTTCTAGGTCTACGCGTTGTTGGCTCCTCAACAAAATGATCAGAACGAGTAGCGTCAGATGTAGAGGGTTCAGCATTATCGTTTTTTCTATTTATTAGTTGCTCTAGGTCAACCTCTTCGTAACGAACACGAAGTTTTGGAACACCAACGGGCATTTTTCCTAAATCCTTTCAATGTCTTCTCTTCTTTTTCTTCTCTCTTTTTCTTCTCTCTTTTTCTTCTTTCTTTTTCTTCTCTCTTTTTCTTCTCTCTCTTTCTTCTCTTCTTTTTTTTTCTTTTGGTTCTTTTTGTTTTGCGGTATTTTGTTTATCTTCAAGTAAATGGAATGAAGCTTACATCACGAAAGTCATCGGTAACAAATTTATGGGAAGGGAGCTCTGTGGAAAGGAATTTATCCAAATTCCATATAAGTGGATCTCCTTTAATTTCGTAGTTAGATGACAGTGAAGCTTATTATAAATTAGTTCATTTTTTCTTAACTCCTGTTCGATTAATCAGCGTAAATGGGACCAATCCTTCAATTGTGTAGTTATACGGAGAGAAGATAAAATATTTTTGCTTCTCCTATATGTTCTATTTTTTTTAATAGGTTTATTTTAAGATGACCTAACCTATGTTTTATAGAGGTAGCATCTTTTTATAATGTAAGAAAGTTCAATCTTCTATTTTTTTGCTTTTCTAAAAAAAAGGGGGGTGCTTCTATGGGTTTGCCTTGGTATCGTGTACATACTGTTGTTTTGAATGATCCTGGTCGTTTAATTGCCGTGCATATAATGCATACAGCTTTAGTCGCTGGTTGGGCCGGTTCAATGGCTCTGTACGAATTAGCCGTATTTGATCCATCTGATCCAGTTCTTGATCCTATGTGGAGACAAGGTATGTTTATTTTACCTTTTATGACTCGTTTAGGAATCAAGGAGTCTTGGGGTGGTTGGAGTATTACAGGGGAATCCGCAGTAAATCCAGGTCTTTGGAGTTACGAGGGTGTAGCCGGAGCCCATATTGTATTTTCCGGCTTATGTTTTTTATCAGCTATCTGGCATTGGGTATATTGGGATCTTGAAATATTTTCGGACCCCCGTACGGGTAAACCTTCTTTAGATTTACCCAAAATTTTTGGTATTCATCTATTTCTTTCAGGAGTAGCTTGTTTTGGATTCGGAGCTTTTCATGTCACAGGTTTGTATGGCCCTGGAATATGGGTTTCTGACCCTTTTGGACTTACTGGAAGAATACAACCTGTAAGTCCAGCTTGGGGAGCTGAGGGATTTGACCCCTTTGTTCCGGGAGGGATTGCATCTCACCATATTGCAGCGGGTCTTTTGGGCATAATAGCGGGTCTGTTCCATCTCAGTGTTCGTCCTCCTCAACGTTTGTATAGAGGATTACGAATGGGGAATATTGAGACAGTCCTATCTAGCAGTATTGCTGCTGTATTTTTTGCAGCTTTTATCGTTGCTGGAACCATGTGGTACGGGTCCGCAACAACCCCAATTGAACTTTTTGGGCCAACGCGTTATCAGTGGGATCAGGGATATTTTCAACAAGAAATAGACCGGCGAGTTAGGGCAGGTTTGACTGAAAAATTGAGTCTATCTGAAGCGTGGTCTCGAATTCCGGAAAAACTTGCTTTTTATGATTACATTGGTAACAATCCGGCTAAAGGAGGATTATTCCGGGCGGGTGCAATGGACAACGGAGATGGAATAGCTGTTGGGTGGTTAGGGCACCCTATTTTCAGAGATAAAGAGGGAAATGAACTTTTTGTCCGACGTATGCCTACTTTTTTTGAAACATTTCCTGTAGTTCTGGTAAATAAAGAAGGAATTGTCAAAGCCGATGTTCCTTTTCGGAGATCAGAATCCAAGTATAGTGTAGAACAAGTTGGTGTAACTGTTGAATTTTATGGCGGAGAACTTAACGGGGTAAGCTTTAGCGATCCTGCTATAGTGAAAAAATATGCAAGACGCGCCCAATTGGGTGAAATCTTTGAATTAGATCGTGCTACCTTAAAATCGGACGGTGTTTTTCGTAGTAGTCCACGGGGTTGGTTTACTTTCGGTCATGCTACTTTTGCTCTTCTTTTCTTTTTTGGGCATATTTGGCACGGCGCTAGAACTCTATTTCGAGATATTTTTGCTGGTATTGACCCGGAACTAGATGCCCAAGTGGAATTCGGAGCATTCCAGAAACTAGGAGATCCTACTACGAAGCGCCAAGTAGTATGATCGAATACCTTTTGGATATTTTTTTTTGAAGGATGGATTTTGAACGGTTTACTTTACTTTTTTCCGAAATTGTCTTTTCATAACTTTTCCTTTGCTCTCCGTATGGTAATAGACTTTATACTTAAATAGTACGAAAGCTATCTTTATATAAAAAACGATGTAATCTATGGAAGCATTGGTTTATACGTTCCTGTTAGTCTCGACTTTAGGTATCCTTTTTTTTGCTATTTTCTTCCGCGAACCGCCTAGAGTTACGCCTAAAGGGGGAAAATAAATCCGGAATTTTTCATTACTTTATCTTTTTTGCTTGGAGGTAGAATTAGAATACTTAGTAAGTCCCCTTAGGGGACTTACTTAAGTCTCAGTCTTCATGATCTTCAAACGGATCTTTAAGTTGTTCGGAGGGCCGCCCAAAAGATGTATATATTGCATAACCAGTTAAACTTACGAGTAAACAAGATATAGAAATGGTGACTAAGTTCGCAGTTTCCATTGGTATTAAACAAAAATCTTTTTTCCTGCTATTTACTAATATACATCAATATACGTGGTTGACAAAGTTAACAGAATTTCATTAATAAAATGATTTTTGTCTATGGCTACACAGACGGTGAATGATACTTCCAGACCCAGGCCAAAAAAAACAGGTGTAGGAAGTTATTTAAAACCACTTAATAGTGAATACGGCAAAGTAGCTCCCGGGTGGGGAACTACCCCTTTGATGGGTTTTGTAATGGCTTTATTTGCCGTCTTCTTATCTCTTTTATTGGAGATCTATAATTCATCGATTTTATTGAACGGAATTACGGTTAGTTGGGTTTAGAAAAACTAACAAAAGGACTAAATCTCAAACTTCAAACAAAATAGGGATTCAGATTTAATAAAGTTCTTTTTTTTGCGGTAAGTTTGGCCGTGTAACTTTCGTTTTAAGGATTTTTCAACATGGGTGTGCGACTTGTTCGATTTGATCTATATTAATAGCACAGAAGACTAGTCTGTTATCATCTTGCCTCGTTGGGTGTTAAAAAGTTGTGAAATTGGAAATTTCTAAAGCACGAGGTTTTTTCAAATATGTTTTTTTTTTATTTTATAAAGATCTAAACTATGATTTGTTGTTTGAACATTAAACCCCGTTATCCTTTTTTTTTTAGTACAAAAAAGAGGGGAGCTTATCCCTTTTTTTTGGAGGGGCAGGATTTGGAATTGGTTATTACCCAAAGAACCTTTTGTTCATTTAGAAATTCTTCGGGGTAGAATTGAAATCTCAAGTTTAGAATGTTTATCTATTTATTCGGATCTCAACAAGAAAATTCCTATAATTTCGTTGAAAGTGTAGTATAAATAGGAGAGTAGATCATTATAGGAGAATAGATCATTCAAAAAGCCTACAAAAGGGCCTGCTTGAATTTTCGGCAACGTAACAAAACTCAACAACTATCTCTATCAATGAAACACATCGAGATCAAAAATATCGAGGGATTTTTGCGAGTCATTTTTGCTTAAGCTGTACGAAGGGAAATTTTCATGTACAGCTTTTTTTTTTGGGGGGGGGGGGGATTAACCTATCTCGATAAAGTATACGATTGGTTTGAAGAGCGCCTTGAGGTTCAAGCGATTGCGGATGATATTACTAGTAAATACGTTCCACCCCACGTCAATATTTTTTATTGCCTGGGGGGAATTACATTAACCTGTTTTTTAGTCCAAGTAGCTACTGGTTTCGCTATGACTTTTTACTATCGTCCGACCGTTACGGAAGCTTTTACTTCCGTTCAGTATATAATGGGCGAAGTAAACTTCGGTTGGTTAATTCGATCAATCCATCGCTGGTCGGCAAGTATGATGGTTTTAATGATGATTTTGCACGTATTCCGTGTTTATCTTACGGGTGGTTTTAAAAAACCTCGCGAACTAACTTGGGTGACGGGTGTCATTTTGGCTGTATTGACTGTTTCTTTCGGCGTAACCGGTTATTCTTTGCCTTGGGACCAGGTGGGTTATTGGGCAGTAAAGATTGTAACTGGTGTACCCGAAGCTATTCCCGTAATAGGGTCTACCTTGGTAGAACTATTACGTGGAAGTTTTAGCGTAGGTCAATCGACCTTAACACGTTTCTATAGTTTACATACTTTTATATTACCGCTTCTAACGGCTGTCTTTATGCTCATGCATTTTTTAATGATTCGTAAGCAAGGCATTTCGGGTCCTTTATAAAAAAAATCTTTTATCTTAGAGAAAGAATTATAAAAATAAAATCTTGTTGCCATGAATATTGCTTGTTTCAATAATTTTGAGCGAACAGTATTCTTCGGGTTGTTTTCTTTTTTTCTTAGAAAGAATTAGACTGATAAAGACAACCATAAATGGAGAAAGTGGATTATGGGGGTGTGTGACTTGAACTATTGATTAGTCCTTGCAGATATATTGGAAAATCTGCCACAGAAAAGTTATGTGTATTTCTCCCAAGATCTTCTTTCTTAGAAATAGGAAGTATCTAACCTGGGTATAATTTTTGTTCTAGTTCTCTATCTATTTTACTAGGAACCTTTTTTTCTATGGTTGAACCTAAAGTAGTAGTTAAGGGCTTCGTGAGATCTGGTTGATTGGAGGGTAATATTGTTACATTAGGAATCAAATAATAGAACTATATTACTTATCGTTTTCATAGTTGGAAAATGCATCCATTTCCTTTGTATTTTTTTTTGAAAAAGGTAACTACCGGAGTAAAGGAGGAGATCTAATGAAAAATCAAGGTAAGATTAGTAACAAGTCAAACCGTTCTAGATACAAATTTAGTAGAAATACAATTTAGAAAGTAGAAGATTATCCAAAAAACACCTATAGAGATTTGATTTTTTCAATTCAAGCTTACTTGGATAATGGACATTTAATTAGAATTCAAATTACAAAAATGATATAATTCATCTGACTCTACTACTTTTAACAAAGGATTTGGTGGATTATCAGCGAAGAAAAATAACCCTTATTTTTTTTTGGATTTATTCTTGTTTGAGCCGGATGATTCAAATTGGCATGTCCGGTTCTTTAGGGGGATAGATCAAGAGCGATCTACTTATCCCAATAACAAAAAAACCTGATTTAAAAGATCCAGTATTAAGAGCAAAATTAGCGAAAGGTATGGGACATAATTATTATGGAGAGCCCGCTTGGCCCAACGACCTTTTATATATCTTTCCAGTAGTTATTTTAGGTACTATTGCGTGTACTATGGGTTTGGCCGTTTTAGAGCCGGCGATAATCGGCGAACCCGCAAATCCATTTGCAACTCCTTTAGAAATATTGCCGGAATGGTATTTTTTCCCGGTTTTTCAAATACTTCGTACAGTACCAAATAAATTCTTTGGCGTTCTTTTAATGGTCTCAGTACCCATAGGTTTATTAACAGTACCTTTTTTAGAGAATGTAAATCAATTTCAAAATCCTTTTCGTCGTCCAGTGGCTACAACAGTTTTTCTTATTGGTACTGCAGTATCCCTTTGGTTAGGTATCGGAGCAACCTTACCTATCGAGGAATCGTTAACCTTAGGTCTTTTCTAATCTTTATATCCAACAAGAAATCGTTGGAATGTTTTAATCTTTTTCGTTTATTTGTATTTATCCGTAGTTTCTTTTTGGTTTTCGGAAAAGAAACTAATGGGTTTTGAAGGGAATGTCAAGAAAAACCCAAAGCCAAAATGGAATTAATCTAATCTTAATCTTTAGGTTAGATTAATTCCAAAACGTTTTTGGAAAAATTCCATTATTTTTTTTATAGATTTTTTGTCCAAGTCTTCAAAAGTTTTGCTATTTTGTCTGCTGTAATTGAGAAAGTCCGAGAGTCTATATATAAAGGTCTGCTGGAAACAGCTAGAGTTTTTCGAGGATAACTCTAATTGATTCATAAACAAATGTTGGAACAAAGCCTTTCCTAATTTATCCATACGAGTTAGTATAGGTAGGGCAAAAAAATCCTTAGCCCCATTCATATCTTCTTCCATATGTAATAAAGGTACTATTAAATCAATCAATTTCCAACAAGCTTCGTAAAAAGCTTCCCTAGGAGTCAATCCACCATTTGTCCATATTTCGAAAATCAGCATTTCTCGTATGTCGTTTTCACTCTTATAAGAATGAATACTAAAATTAACATTTCGAACAGGCATGCACGGAGCATCTATAGGAAAAAGCCCGTTCTTATGTCGTCTTGAACTTTGACTTGGTATTGCATATCCTTGATTTCTTTCAATTGTTAACATTACATTGAAAGGAACAGATTTAGTGAGACTAGCTATATGCTGGGTACCATCGATGATTTTTATAGAAGACGGTAATATAATGTCTTGAGCAGTTACATTTCTAGGACCAACAGTACAAATGGATGCTTTGTGAATTCCATACAACTCACTTTTCAATACAATTTCTTTCAGATTTAATAAAATGTCATGAACTGATTCTTTAATGCCCGACATAGTAGAATAATCGTGTACGGTGGTTTTTTCTATTTTTGCATATGTAATAGAAGTTCCTTCTACTTCTCCAAGCAAAGTTCTGCGTATTGCAATAGCTATTGTATTAGCTTGACCTTTCAAAAGTGGAGATAAGGAAAAACGACCGTAATGGTAACGTTTACTCTCTGTTTTGGAATCTAAACACTTCCATTGTAATGGCGATTTTGAAATTTCGAGTTTATCCCAAATCATAAGGTTTGTTCGGTATTTCTTGATCTATTATATACGTCTTTTTACAGGAGGTCTACACCCATTATGGGGAGTGGGGGTTACATCAAGCACAGCGTGTATAGGTATGTAATTTTGGTGAATTACACGTAATGCTGCATCTCGTCCCTTACCGCAGCCAGTTATCAAAACGGTTGCACGGTTAATAACAACCATACGAATAACGTTTTCGGTAGCTTTCTGAGCAGCAAACGCTGAGCCCTTTTTCGGTCCTTTAAAACCACAAGCGCCGGCGGAGGACCAAGAAATCACACATCCTAAAACATTTGTCACGGTAATAATGGTATTATTAAAACTTGCTCGGATATGGATAATTCCTTTATCCACTTTGCGTATTTCTGGCTTATTACGTCTATATCTAGGTATTTTTTTCGGTTTTGTTAGTGCCATATTGATAAACTTTCGTAGAAAAAAGAGTTGCTTAGAAAAGGATATATTTCCAGATATATATATTATATATTTATATTTATTCTTTTACAAGAAATTAACATTTATATTTATTCTTTTACAAGAAATTAACCCTGTTTTTGTTTATGTCTGGGATTTACACAAACTACAGACAGGCGTTTACCTCTCCAAATAAGTTGGCACTTGGAACAAATTTTTCGAACAGAAGCACGCACTTTCATTTTTTTTTATCCTTCGAATTTTGATTGAGTTTATATAAGTAATTTTGTAAAAGTGTTGTTTTTTTACGGTTTTTTTTTAGCTTTTAGCTTTACGAAATCTATGAATTATACGTCCTCTGGTTAAGTCACAAATATGGAGTTCAACTTTGACTCTGTCTCCTACTAATATTCGTATACTCTTTTGACGTATGTTACCCGAAATAGAGGCTAAAATTGTTTCTTGATTATCCAATAAAACTCGGAAAAATCCAGCCGGATGTGTCCGAGTCACTATTCCTTCGATTTCAACCATGTCTTTTTTTTCCATTTTAGTCTTTTTTTTATTTATTTGGTAGAACAGAATAAAGAAAATAGATATGGATCTTTGTTTTTAGAGAAAAACACATACGTATATATCTGTTACCATACAAAACATAAAAGTTCTCCTCCAATTTTTTTTTTTCTAGCTTCTCTATCTGTCATTATTCCCTGAGACGTAAAAAGAATGACAATTCCCATTCCGCCTAATACTTTTGGAATTTTAGGGAAATCTGAATAAATCCTCCAACCGGGTCTGCTAATACGTTTTAGAGTAATTATTTTTTCTCCTCTTTTCCGGTATTTTAAAGTGAAAATTAAAAAAAACTTTTGTCCGTCTTTATGTTCTCTAATATTTCTAATAAAGCCTTCTTGTAAAAGAATTCTCCCGAAGTTTTCGTTAATCCGCGTCGCGTTCACTCGTACTGTTTGCTTTTTTACCATGTAAGCGTTTTTGATAGACGTTATTAAATTAGTGATAGTATCCATGCTAAACGTTTTTCCTATTTGAAAAAAAAAAGGTAATGTCTGAAAATTGAACTATGGAACTTCCTATTACCTAGCAACACTCATAATACTTCGGGAGCCAGTGATATTATTTTTGTAAAATTCCATTGTCTCAATTCTTGAAGAACTGGCCCAAAGACTCGAGTTCCTTTTGGATTTCCTTTCTGATCAATAATAATAGCTGCATTATCGTCGGATCGGATTCTCATCCCGTCGTCACGTTGGAATTCTTTCGAAGTACGAATAACGACCGCTCTCACTATTTCGGATTTTTCCATTTTTGTATTAGGGACTACTTCTTTAATGATAGCGATAATTATGTCCCCGATATAAGCGTATTTTTGATAGGTTGTTCCTACAACTCGAATGCACATGATTTTTCGTGCTCCGCTGTTATCAGCAATATTCAGAAAAGTTTGAGATTGAATCATTTTCTTAACCCCCCTAAAAAAAAAAAGGCTATCCGAAGGATAAAAAAAAAGAAGGGTCTGCTATTTTGTAAACCAGAAACTCTCTTTTTTCTCCAACCAAGAATTTCTACTATTTTGAATAAAGCTGGCTAAATTTTCACAAATCGGGTATGCAGACACATTTTGTATGCTACATTTTGAGCAGCTTTTCGTGCTACAGATTCGGAAATTCTACCCATTTCATAAAGCATTCGACCTGGTTTCACAACAGCTACCCAAAATTTAGGATCACCTTTTCCTGAACCCATACGCGTGTCCGCCGGTTTTTTTGTAATAGGTTTGTCAGGAAATATACGTATCCATATTTTGATGCCTCGGCGAGTGGTACGAGTAATAGCCCTGCGCCCCGCTTCTATTTGTCCGGATGTAATCCAAGCGGGTTCAAGTGCTTGAATAGCAAATTTACCAAAAGAAATACGATTTCCGCGAGAGCAGGCTCCTTTCAATCTTCCTCTATGTTGTTTGCGATATTTGGTTTTTTTGGGGTTATAGTCGATGGTTCTAGTTGTTAATAGTGGAGTGATTGATAGTTCCTTTCGCTAATTCAGAACCGGACACGAGGCTTTCATCTCATACGGCTCCTAGTGAAGATTCCAAGGGTTCTTTCCGGCAAAGTATATTTATATATACTTTGTTTCTAATCAGTTAAGCAACTAAGGCTAATTTCACAGGCGAATATAGACTCTTTTTCTCTCTTTTTTTATAGGGTGATTCTAGATATCTCGAGATCCGATCTAGATTCAACTTGTTATTTTGGTTTCATTCGCCATCCGATCAAAAAAATGCATCAAATTTTGTGTTTATGGAATTTCTCAATCCATCGTCTCTATAGCTTCAAAGCAAGAATGTTTAGGTTTTTCTCCCACAGTGGAACTTAGTCCCCATTTTCTTCTAGAGCCGATTGACTTAGTTCCTATCGACGCAAAGTTCTTCTTCCGCTTCTTTAGCGGACTACACTTTGAAAGAATTCAAATGCTTTTTTCCATTACACTGTTCAAAAAAAAAACCATACATACGGCAAGTTGAACGAATACTTCATTCTTTCACCTGTTCCATATTACAATATATATAGTTTCTTTCTTGCTTCACGAAAAAAAAAAAACTTTACTCTCGTGTAGAATTTCTTATTTTCTTCCAATATGTAGAACTCAGAAATAAAAGTTTTAAGATAAGTTTGTAGATTTTTGGTAACATGAATCCACTTGTGGGTTTGGTTTTTTTTTTTACGGAAAAAAAGAAGCTTAGGTCCAACGAGTCACACACTAAGCATAGCATATTTTTTGAGAAGTCAATTGTTTTTTATTCAAACTTACATAATTAATCCGAATTGGGTTTCACTATTTTTGCAATTATTATTCTTTCATGAAGATCCACAGTAGAATTCCGAAAGTTCCGTGGATTGTTCGAACTGTATAACAACAATAGTCCATTTCAGCTCGAAGTGTTTGTAACGTAACTCTACCTATTTTGATTTTGGCTTTTCGGGTCCTTTCTCTACCGCCTAAACGACCTGCAACTTGTATACGAATACCTTCGATATCTTCTTTTTGTGCTAGTTCAACCGCTTTTTGTAGTATTTTTTTCACGGCGACCCTCTTTTCCAGTTGCTGGGCAATATATTCTGCGAGAATTTTAGCGTTTTGATATGGCTTTGACAGTATTCCTACTTTAATGTTCAATTTTTGATTTATCGGACCAAGACTCTGCCTTATTTTGTTTTTTAATTCGCTAAATTCTCCTTTTTCGTTGTTTAACAAACTAGAAAATCCTGTATAGATTGTTACATTAATCAAATTCACTTTTCTTTGAATCTCTATTTGTGCAATTCCTAAATAAGAGTGTTTCCTCTGTTTTTGAAAAAATTTTTCGATGTTTTGATTGATTTTTACGTCTTCTTGTAGAGTTTTTGAATAATCTCTATTTTGTGCAAACCAAACGGAATAATTTTTCTGAGTTACACCCAGTCTAAACCCAAGTGGATTTACTTTTTGACCCATATTTTGCTATTTTCCTTTTTTGATTTTGTGAAAAAATATCGATTAGTCCGGGCGTTCTGTCAATACAATAGTTAGATGACAAGTTTGTTTCCTTAGACAAAAAGCACGTCCCTTAGCTCTGGCTTGAATTCTTTTTGAAAACGGACCCTCGCTTACTTCGATTCTACTAATAATCAATTCTTTTTTTAAGCCCATGTTGTTTGTAGCATTGGCTGCTGCCGATCGCAGTAGTTGGAATATTGGATAACATGCTCGATATGGCAGAATTTTTAATGTATTCTGTGCTTGTACATAAGAGCAATCGCGGATTTTGTCAATCACTATGCGCATTTTATGCGGAGACATTTTGATATTTTTTGTCAACGCCCGCACTTCGGTTTTTAGTTTATTTTTCGAAGTTTCCATGAAATTTAACCCTCAAAACTTTTAGTTAATGACGAGTTTTCTTGTCTCGTTTGGCTTTATTTTTGTCTTTGTTTGGACGTTCGGGAGCAATTCTAGTAGGCGCAAAATCTCCTAATTTTTGATATAACATATTTTCTGTTATATAGACAGGTAAATGTTCTTTGCCATTATGAACAGCAAAAGTATAGCCCACCATTTCAGGTACAATAGTGGATGCTCGAGACCAGGTTATTATTATTTTTTGTTTTTTGTTTCTTTTTAGTTTTTCTATTTTAGTTAGTAAATGATTGGCAATAAAACCCTTTTTTTTTGATAAATGTGTAGCTACAAAAGCCTGTTTCAAGCTTCTTTTTTTCTTTTTCAAAGATTTCATTATACTTATTTTTTTTTGTTAAGTTGACGACGAAGAATCAAAGTATCGCTATATCTAAATATTCTTCGGGTTTTTTTTCCAAGTGCACAATGACCCCAAGGGGTCATAGGTTTTTTTCTACCTATTGAGCTTTTTCCTTCGCCTCCCCCGTGGGGGTGATCCACCGCATTCATAACTATTCCGCGTACTTCGGGTCGTCTTCCTATCCAGCGCTTTGAGCCGGCTTTACTAAAAAATTTGTTGTTTGATTGGAAATTGCTAACTTGTCCTATTGTTGCTGAACAGTTAGAAGGTATTAAACGAAGTTCCCTGGAGGGCAATCTTAATACGGCGAATCGGCCTTCTTTGGCAATTAGTTTAGCTACAGTACCTGCAGCTCTAGCTAATTGTCCTCCCCTTCTTAATATTGTTTCTATATTATGGATCGTTGTACCTACAGGTATGTTGGTTGAAGTAGATTTTTTTGAATAAAGAAAATCCCTTCCCAAGCTGTACAAGCCTCTCTCAGGGCATACAGCTTTCTGGATGTATAAATATGGATTTTTATCCATACACTATGCTTTTTGACATCCTAGGTTTTTTTTAACCATCATCTGGCTTAATGTAGCGTTCAGATTGAATGACTTTGTTAAATAACGTAAAACTTTTGATAACGTAGGAGATATAATTTTTTGTTAGCTGTATAGCTCTGATTTTGCCTCTGACCATCAAGTCCAAAATGTATTTTGTTAATTTAAGTATGCCTATATGTATTTGTATTTTATAAAACGAACTATTCTCCATATTATTAAATACCTTTTTGAAATAAAGAAAGTTCAATAAACTCAATCACTTGCTATTATTCTTCGTCAGTTTCCCTTTGAAGATGTGTAAGCTCTAGTTGCGTTAGTGATTAATTTGTAGATTTTGCTGTAAATCTAATCGGTTTTTTCGATAACGTATATTTACAATTCATACCGCACTCAAAGGTAAGGCATTTCCTAATATAATGGGGGCTTTTGGCCCTGATAGAATAGTGTCTCCGATGGAGATTCCTCTGGGGGATAAGATATAGGTTTTTTTTCCGTTTTGATAGTGTACCAGACTAATAAAAGCATTTCGATTAGGATCATATTCTACGCTTATAATTTTCCCGGGGATGTTGTTTTCTTTTCTTTGAAAATCAATTTGGCGATATAGTTGTTTATGACCTCCACCTCTGTGTCGCACAGTCATAAATCCTTGTTTACAACGACCTTTACGACGATGGTGTGTTCCTGAAATTAGTTTTTTATATTTGACAATATTATTTGAAATATTCATTCTTGTAGATATTTTTAATAAATCTAACAGCGAGAGGTGGTGGAGTATAATACGCTAGCTTTAATAACTCTCGTTCTTTACATTTCTTCTTAGCGGCTTGGCCCGTAGTAGGTATCTGGTTTACTGCTTTGGGCATTAGCACTATGGCATTCAACTTGAACGGATTCAACTTTAATCAATCCGTAGTTGACAGTCAAGGTCGTGTAATTAACACTTGGGCTGATATAATAAACCGTGCTAATCTTGGTATGGAAGTCATGCATGAGCGAAACGCTCACAATTTTCCTCTTGACTTAGCTTCGGTGGAATTGGATTCCATAGATGGTTAAAATTGATTGTGATGCTTTTTGAACGTTTTCAGTTTAATAGTACCAAACCCCTCTATCTAAGTAAGGAGAGGTTTGGTCCCTTTTCTTTGTTTGTTTAGCTTTGTTTGTATCTACGTTATATGATGATATGGAAGCGCGTACTGTTGTGGGATATAGACCTCTCCAAGAAGGATGTGGAGACATTAGATATGTGCATTTTTTGTGCATCCAGCCAGGAATTGAACCCCGCGAGTTCGCCAATTATGAGTTGGGCGCTTTACCCATTCAGCCATGGATGCTAGAGAAAGATCATCCCGAATAATCAATTCCTTCGATACTCAGCNNTGAAGGATAGCCAAGTACATTCTCTCAAATTTCAATCATGGCAAACTCAATAAACATTTTTCAGAAGTATGCGATGGAAAAACTTGTTGAGAGGACCGATCTTGCAACACTTGGATTTCCCGGAAGAGGTTATGAACCCATCCACATTCTAATGATACATTCCATTGACAGTTGGTTGGTGGGGCGGACAACGAAACCCTTTAAAAGAATGTCGATTAGAGAGATTTAATGGGGCGGACGTAGCCAAGTGGCTCAAGGCAGTGGATTGTGAATCCACCACGCGCGGGTTCAATCCCCGTCGTTCGCCCGGGCCAGAATATTTTGTTTGTTTGCTTTTTCAAACGAACAGATTTGTCGAATCCAATTCTGGTTGTGGTTGACGCGAGTTCGATGAAGCGCGAAGGGCACTTTTTCTTTATGTCTGGATATTGACATCTCATCACAAAAAAGGATCGTTTCGCCCTTTTCCAGAAAACCACAAACAAGTAAAAAACCTTAAAGTCCAATGGTTTATTATACGGAATTGATAGGAATCTATCTATATTTCACGTAATAAAATATAGAATTGTAAAAGAGGGAGGGCAAAAACCAATGAGACAAGAACAAAAAAGCAGGCTCGGGATCTCGGAAGAAAGTACTTTGGGAAAATGTCCAAGAGAGTCCGGAATCAAACAACTCGTATCACGTCTCTTTACCTGGCGGCTAAATTTTTTCAAAAAAAAAAAAGAATACATAGAAAGCTCGTTATTCGATCCACGCGCCTTGACCTGGTGGCTAAACTTTTTCAAACAAATACAAAGCGCTTCATTCGATCCATGGACCGAATCGATTTTGCTGAGATTTTGCACTCAAATTTTGTCCCATCGAGAACGTCTTATTAAGCTGTTTGACTTTCGAATTATCGGCGCGTTACTTTTACGGGATTTACGCAGTTGTAGTTCCAAAAAAGTCCAAATTGTAGTTTTACTTACATTACCAGTCTTTATCTATAACCTAAAAAAGAAAAATCTGATTGAAAGAAACAATTTCTATTCGATCAATCTATTTCCTACTATATATAGCTCCACGCATTTTCGAAATGAAACGTCGGAAGCCAATTTCACTAGAAATTTGTGGATTTGTTCGCACCTTTTTTTGTTTCCAAAATCTAGCCAATTGGAAAGATTTTCAAATCGATCCATAGACCATTCCGACCCTCTTAGTGCAAATTCAGGATATGACACGTGTCCGCGGAATTATCCAATCTCTTGGCCGAAAGAAGTATTGAAAGAAGACAAAAGGTATATAAAAGAGAATTCGTTTCCGAAAGAAACGAAAAGATTCATCGAGAATTGGACAAAATCAATTCGTTATTCTGTTTTTGACATATTGTCAATCGATGAATGTATGACTTTTCGTACCACTCCCGTGGAAAATTTCCAATGTTGGAAAAGACAACCAAATGTTTTTCAATTTTTTAGGGGATTAGAAAGAAAAAGGAGAGTGGATTTCTGTAAGATCAAAACGGATTTTCCAAATCTTTCCTCGAAATTGGCTATTTCATCAGATCCCGAATGTACTATGATTAGACACAATCAAAGGGATATAAACCAATTTCTTTGTAGTCGATTTCTAAACAGTTCGCCTTGGAATCTATTTTGTTCTTCATTCTGCAAAGAGCTCCTTTTCGGTTTTTGTCGATTGAAACCAATCGTTCTAAAAAGAACAGATCGATTCACTCTATCACTGACTAATCCTAGTCAGGTTTCTGCTAATACATCTGCCTTTGATATATATTATTCTAAGCTCTTCGATGAACTTCAGAAGCAAAAATTATGGAATCAGATCTTCCACCACAGAAAAAAAAGGAAGAATCCATGGCTCAATATGACTGAAAAAGAGGATGATTCTTTCGATCGAATAATCAACCAAATCGTCTCGATTCTCCCATACGGGCCTTTGGAAAATACAATACGCAATCGCGTTTGGATATTTCGAACTAAAAATACAATGAACCGGCCTTCCTTAAATTGGAGAAAAGGTCAGAAAGAATGGTTGGATTGTTTGATTATTCGAATTTCGAAATATATCAATTGTAATTTGCATGTATACAAAAGCTCCGATCAATTCGAATACTTGCAAAACTATTCGAATCATCTTGTTTACTTCGATCCAAAGGAATTATCTATTGAAGAAATATTGATTCAGATTACTTTGATTCTGTTGGATGCTCCTGAAGAAACGGAATTGAAAAACCTCTGGAACAATATCGACATTTCCAGCGACATTTCTCCTTTTGTTGAGAAACTCATTTCGGATTTGAATATTTTCCTTTCTCAGTGCGGCCCTGAGACCGAAATAGTCTATCAGTGGTGGTTTAGAGAATTTCTTATTCGAATCGTTAAACCCAAAATCCAGTGGTTGGATAACAAGACAAAAGTCTCGAAGATTGACGAAGGAACAATAGCACAATTTGTTTGGAATGAGATACCGAATCATACACAGATTATATACTTTTTTGATAATGAAAACAACCGCATGGAATTGTCGGATAATACGGATTTTTCGACGATATACAACGATCGAGACAATTGGTTGAATTCTGTAAAACTCTCGAATCAAAGCTCATCGAGGGCTGCTTTTGACAAAGCGAATACACTCCAATTTTTCGATTATTTACATCATCCTCGGTCCAAGTCCAATTATAAGAACAGATTACCTTCTTATATAGAGAAAAGGATTCCTAGCAAAAACAATCTTACATATGCACAATTATTTCGTTTTCTGCCCATCCACAACAATCTGTTTTCTTTGTCGCTTGGTGAAATAAGACCCGTTCACTCGGAGAAAGAGGCTATTTCACTCATAGAGTCACAAGTATCCAACATAAGTGGTGACAAAAAGTATTATGACTATAACTTGTCCAAGTTATTAACTCGATGGAATCCATTTGTTCGTGACAAGAGAGATATCTCCTCGGTCGAAGAGATTTCTACAATGCCTTTAACAAGATTCCAGATAGTCAATTTGGAAAATTTCCATAGATCTTTTTTTGAAGAAAACAACCCCGAGCAGTATCTGAAAAATGTAAGTTCAACCTTGAATTTGATTCAAGCTCAATCTTATCAAGATGATTTACTTTCGGAAATTTGTCCGAATAAGAACCCGAAAATGCTTCATCGGATTCCAGACGTGTTTGACAAATTTAGTTCAACAGAGAGTGTTCAAAACATAAAAGAAAACGAAGCAATAAATAAGCTTTGGAATTTATGGAAAGAGAAGCGACAAATTTTCTCATTTCATTCACCGCATTTTTTCCAAGAACTTGCTAAGAAACAAGAGATGTATAGGATCAATACTCATTTTTCCAAATGGATTTTGCTCCAAACATATATGCCATGGTTTTTTACTTCTGTATGGTGGAAATACTTTGGGGATACACTTTTCGAAACTTTTCCGGATATATTGCTATATAGCTGCGACCGAGTTGTATCTATTTGGCAAGATATTAGGTATAAATTGATTATCTTGCGGGTACTTTCTCATGAATTATGGTTCATTCTACAATCGAAATTCCAATGGATTTGGCGAAGGATTCGACTTTCACTTCGATTTCGGGTCTTGCTTCTGAATGAGTTGGTTCCTTGGTTGGTGTCTTTCGGGGAATTTGTGTTCGATGAACTCCGCACGAAAAGTTCGATATGGAAACTTTTGCGATTAGCTAGGAGGGACGGGGATTTTTGGATCGTTATCTTGTGGTTCGTCCTTATGTTTTTCCTTTTTCCATATTTTTTCGTTGTTTTCTTACACTGGATTTCTTTGCTGATACAGTTCAATTTTCTCGAGTTCGGGCTACATTCGGATCCAGCTTTGTTACGACAGTGGTGGGTGGAAATCAAAAGATACAGCGAGTACCCGAAGGATTTTTTGGAAATACCGGATTGGGCAGAACCTATCGATTTGGTAATACTGGACTTGGTCAAACCAATCCTCGAAAGAACTACTAGCACTGGTCCGCGTTTGGCTGCTATTGATACTTCTAATAGCTGTGAGTACCCGGAGGATTTTTGGGAAATACCGGATTGGGCAAAACAAATCTTCGGTTTTACTAGTGATGATGATTCTGTTTTTGCTAAATCTCAAAATTATGATTTTTTTTATTTTACTAATTTGGCTAACAAGGATGAACCGAGTTGGACGCAGTTGGATGCTCATAAATATGAAGAGGAGTTGACTTTTCGGTTCGCCTTTAGAATTCTAAAGAAAATTGTTTGCTTTTTGTCAAACCCCCGGGAATGGTTTTGGTTGCTGAGGCTTAGAATGACTTATTTTGTTATACTAATAAGTCACAAGAAGAATCCGCGCGCATTCGATCGATCTGTGACAATGTCCGACTTCGTAAGCAAAAAGCGAAACTCTTCCCTGAATTTGCCGTCTTTCTTTTCATCAAGATCTTCATCAGAGGATGATAAGAAATCGAATTCGAATTCTAATAATAATTCGAATTCTAATAATAATTCGAATTCTAATAATAATTCGAATTCTAATAATAATTATAATTATAATGAGAAGAAGAAAGAGACATTTGATCTACTTCTGCTTCTAAGAACAGAAAAAGAGCTCTCCCGAATTGAATCGAAATTGACCTACAGACATTTTGTCTCCGAAGGTTATCAAACCACCGAAGAGCCAGGGCTTATGTATTTACGATATTTAGTTGACATTTTTCAAAAAGATCTAGTGAATTACAGGTTCAATCCATTTCGTTTAGCAGAAAAATGGGTCTTCTTTGCTTTTTATCAGAGGATTGCCAAGTCTAATCAAAAAATCAATTCTAAAGCTAGAAAAACTCCTTTCTTCTTAGGGCCATCCCTTTCCAAAGGGATTTTATTGATAGGTCCTGAGGAAACTGATCGATCCTATTTGGTCCAAAGTCTAGCAGCAGACTCTTATGTTCCTTTGATAAAAATCAATCTGGAATGGTTCTTTGCTAGTTGTAAAACTTTCTCCCAAATCCATCGGACTTTGATAATGGCAGAAATCATGTCTCCTTGCGTAATATGGATCCCGAGCATTCATGAATTGGAACGGAATAATCGCACTTCTACCATAAAGAGGGAGATCTTCATCAAGAAGAAGGCGTTGCTTCATCGCTTATTGGACCATATGGATAGCTGTGATGAGAACATTTTTATTAGTCGAAGAAATATTGTTTTTATTGCTTCGACTCATATTCCTAGAAAAGTGGATCCAAATCTAATGACTCCAAATCGATTTGGTCAATTCATCAATATTCGAGTGCTTCTTATCCCCCAACGAGAAAAAGAATTTCCCATTCTTTTACGCAGGAAGGGTTTTTACTTGAAAAAAGAGTTGTTCTATCTCGATGATTTTGGATCTAGAACCGTAGGTTATACGGCACGAGACCTAGCAAGACTTGTCAATGAGGCCGTAGGGATTAGTTGTTTGCGAGCAAAATCCGTTATAGACACTAATACAATTCGATTGTCTCTTTATAGACAAACTTGGGGTTTGCAATCTATGGATCAGGGTATTGTATCCGTTCTAAAACATCACGAAAGACTTCCTTATAAGGTAGGAAAGGCTATTCTACAAACTACGCTTAGAACGAAATCTTCTCCTGTATCTATGGCAAAGGATTTATGGAAGACAAATTTGTCTTATTTGTCTAAATGGTATTTAGAACCTTCGATAGCCGAAACAACTATAAAGGAATTCACTATACTCCCCCATATTTTGGGTTGCTTGGCTGGATCAGCAGCTCGGGATTCTTGGTTGATGATATCGGAACCAAATCAAGAGAATTGGACTCCTCTCGATAGACTTGTTGAACATGATTTCCACCTAGCTTCTAGTCTTTTAGAAAGTCTTCTGGCGGAGTTTCCGTGGTTAGGAATATGCCGAGGTAAGTCTGATAATAAGAAAATCCCACTATTTCCTCCTCAGCGCAAAACGAGAAATCATCAGTATACGATGCGAACAGGGTTTTTGTCTCTAGTTACTGAAATATGTCTAAATGCTCAACTCCAAAAGAATGAAGAATTCGATGAATCGTTGGTTTCGTTTCCTCGGGTCTGGCGTCTTAGTTTTCTTCGCAGTAATCGATTTGATCCTATACAAACGCTCAACGAGTTGGGATTGTCAGAGCAGGTCAGATTGTTTCAAGAAAGGCGGATCCTCGTGAAAAAGGTTGAAAATCATCTTCGTATGCTCCAGCATAAGTCTAAGAGGTTCAACTTTCAAAAAAAGGGGGTGATGTCACAGTATAGGAAGTACTGGGAGGTTCTCAAAAAACTACGGTTGGATTTGGAAAATCTATCATTGCAAGAGTATTTGGGGCCGTTCAGAAGTCAACCTGGATATCCAATGCAATATAAATCAAAGCAATGTCGATCTTATAATAAACCTGTGCTATTTCGTGGAAGACGATTTGTTTGGGATTCCTTCCTAATCCACGAGGAGGATCCGGACTTTTTGTTTTCAGACCAAGAATTGTTTTCCAACGAAGAAACAGTGCAAAGGCTTTATACTAGTGGAGCCTATGCCCGTTTAATAAGAATAGACCAAACCAAAAAAGCACCACTTTTCCACTCAAAAAGGATTTTTCGTAGATTTACCGTGATGACCAACCAGAACTTTTCTTTTTCTTGTTCAGAAGAAGAAGAAGAAAAAGAATCAGAAGAAGAAGAAAAAACAAAAAGAATAAAAAGAAAAAGAAAAAGGAATAAACGTGATGTTCTCGTTTCTCAACGGGAGGAACCCCATATCGAGGCTTTGCAACGCATTCAAGGAAAGGGTATGAAATCGCAATTTCTACATGTACACATGGACAGTCCTTTAGCTCTTTATCACCGCTGGGTGATTGAAAATCCGCGGGGCCAGAGTGACCGCTGGGACTTGGTAATTGATCGCCAAAGATCTCTTGAAACCAATTGTTCAGTATCGAATGAGCTTTTTCTTTATAATATTCTATCCGAGAGTTATCAATATTTATTAAATCTGTTCCTCTCTAACAGAATGTTATTGAATCAAATGACAAAAACATTGTTGAAAACTAAATGGCTTTTTGCGAATGAAATTAAACACTTATTTTCTACAACAGGATTTCAGATCTCTTCTTTAGAAAGATTAGATAGATCCGGAACTTGAAGAGAGATTCCTCATTCTCTCGATCATGGAAGACAAAAACACATATCAAACGGTTGTTGTTTTCTACTCCAAGAACAAATTATTGGAAAAACGGAATAGATAGACATTTTAGGTTGATTTTCTAAATGGAAATATGTCCTATATTCAATTCTAGATAGGGCATATTCCGTGTTGATCCATAATGAGCTTTGGAATTCATTGTTCCAGTTCGGTAGACCTTGGAAGGAGTCAGATCGTATCGTATATAGAGAATCGTGGTAATACTTTCTTTCTTTTTGATAAAAAAAGGAAATTCTCCGCTTTTACTTGAGAGAATATCCGTATTTGTGCCCATTCCATACCATAATATAAGCAAAAATAATCAACGTTATGTTTGCCTTGAAGAGGACTCGAACCTCCACGCTCCTTAGCACGAGATTTTGAGTCTCGCGTGTCTACCATTTCACCATCAAGGCATCTCGAAAGGAAATCTGATTCCATTAAGCAGATATCTATCTTATGATCACTTATCTTGATATACGGATATATAATCCATGACAAAGAAAGATAGAGTATTCGAGTGTTGATATCGACCGGTTATCTAGGTCCAGGTTGAATCGTCCAAATCCTACATCCAGGGATATAAGCGGAATCCAAATTTCGGAATAGTTAGACTTTTGTGTATTTTTCAGGCCATTAGTTCTTAAAGCTCCATCTCTCTCCGGGTAGACCATAGAAGAGCCAAGAAAAAACAGCGGAATCGGAGAACCCTTTTGTTGATCGGAGATCCGATTGGTCATCAGAGGAACTCCCATAGAAGAAAAGCGGATGAAATTCTTTCATCCGGAGGATCTCAGGGTAGTATAATTTTGTAAGACAGGAATGATCAATTTCGATTCGGTCGTTTTTTTTTCTAATCTAACTAAGACATAGATCCTAAGATCTATGTCTTAGTTAGATCTTAGGATCTATGTCTTAGTTAGATCTAAGTTCGATCCTTCTTTCTTATGGATTATGGATTAAAGGTAATCTGCAAAAGCTCTATTGGCCTCTGCCATTTTATGAATCTCTTCCTTTTTGCGTATGGCTTTGCCTTTCCCTTTAGTAGCATCTATCAATTCATAACTTAATTTGGACTCCATATTGGGCCCCAGACGCTTTCGAGATGCCTTTAATAACCAACGAATGGCAAGTATTTTTCCTCGGTTAGGTTTGATTTCAAAGGGAACTTGATAAGTCGATCCGCTTTTACGTCTTGATTTTACTATTAGTCGGGGCGTTACTTCCTTTATTGCTTTTCGTAGAACCAATAGTGGATTTTTCTCTGTTTTTTGTTGAATCTGTTTCATGGCTCGATAAAGAATTCGATAAGCCAATGATTTTTTTCCGTGTTTAATAATACGGTTAAGCACCATGTTAACTAATCGATTCTGATAAATTGGATCGAATTTGTCCGCTCTTTTTGTTTTTTTTGCAGTATTTCGCCGTGACATGAGTTTGAAAAAGGATCTAAAATCTCTTTCATAAAGGCTAAAAATGAATCATTTTTTTTTCGGTTTTTTTACTCCATATTGTAGGGTGGATCCCTGGCATGAAAGATCTCCCTCCAAACCGTACATACGACTTTCGTCGAATACGGCTTTCCACACAATTCTATCTGCATAGATGAGGTCTATTCTTTATGCATATAAATGGTGCTTACTCACTCTTCATTGAGTATCCGTTTCCCTTCTTTCTTTTGCTATGACGGGAAATCTTGTATTTTCCATATCTATACGATCAAGTCCTTAGGTTTAGAGTGTAGAAAAAACTGTTTCAAATCATTGCTATTTGGCTCAAACCTGTTCTAAAAAGGTCAAGGTATTTTTCATTGTTTATTGACACAAAAAAAGTTGGGGAAAACTTAGGAAATGATTTCACTATTGAACCTTAGACTTTTTTTTATGGTAGCCTGCTCTAGTCCCCTTACAAAACGTTTGTTATGAGGTTAGCCCTTCCCATGTTTCTAGCAAATCACATGACATCATAAAATGATACAAGTCTTAGATAAGAATATACAACGCACTAGAACGCCCTTGTTGACGATCTTTGACTGCGGCAGCATCTAGGGTTCCTCGAACAATGTGATATTTCACACCGGGTAAATCTTTTACCCTTCCTCCTCTTACTAATACTACAGAATGTTCTTGTAAATTATGGCCAATACCAGGTATATAAGCAGTGATTTCAATTCCGGAGGTTAATCGTACTCTGGCAACTTTACGTAAGGCGGAGTTCGGTTTTTTGGGGTTGATGTTGGAAAAGTTGAAAAGTTCTGTTTACTTTCACTCTACAAAACCGTACGTGAGATTTGCACCTCATACGGCTTCTCGTTCGATTCTTTGGAAGTAGGAAGGATTATTTGGATTTGTTTTGTTATTCGAGAATCTTTCTATTCTCTTCCTTCACTCTATTTTCTCCCAACCAAGA